AAAGAAAAAGTTATGTAGTTGGACCATCTGTTCTATCCCTTAGAGGCTTCTCTAGAGAAGATGAGAGGCTAAAAATGAAAGTGTTCACAACACATACCGAAAGGATACGAATGAAGCCGACCATTAATGACTAGTTCGAACACCAGGAGTGGTCTGATCCCTTATCAGAAATCTCTCTCCCAGCTATTGGAGAAGTTTGAAGAAGTCACTTTCTTTCATCTCAGTCGTGAGAAAAAGAAGTTTGCAGATGCTCTGCCCACTTTTTTAGCCTCAATGACTAAGATAGACTGTGGAGTTGACTTGCAACCGCTGCAAATTGAAGCAAGAGATAGCCCAGCTTATTGCTTCAATATAGAAGAGGAGCCTGATGGGAGACCGTGGTACCATGACATGTTGCAGTATATCAAGACTCGGGAATATCCTCCAGGGGCAACAGAAAAGGAGAACAATTCGGAGGCTATCCATGGGGTTCTTCCGTAGTGGATAAATCCTATCTAAACGAAGTCATGATGGAACACTCCTCAGATGCAGGAAATGCCCACAAGTGCCAAATGAATGCGGATAAGATCAATGCTCCTACAGCTCCCTTGTCCCTTGCAAAACAAAATAGGGTTGCCCCATGGCCCTTCTCTATGTGGGGAATGGATGGCCCTATCTCCCCCTCCAATGGGCTTTTCTTATTTAACGAAATGGGTGGAAGCGGTCTCTTACTCAAGTCTTACTAAGAAGGTGGTGCAGAAGTTCTTGAATAAGGAAAGGATTTGCCGCCTGCCAGAAAGGATCATCACGGATAATGCTAATGCTAAAAATTTGAACAGTGCAAGGATATCTTTGCAGGCAGCTGAAGATCCGGCATCCTAATTCTGCACCTTACAGGCCACAACAAATGAATGGGGCAGTTGAGGCAGAAAAGAAAAAGATCAAGAAGATTTTATTAGAAATAGCAATTACATACAGGGACTGGCATGAAATGCTCCCATTCGCTCTCCATGCTTATCGGAAGAAAGTGAGGTTTTTGGCTTTGAATCGATTGGAGGGAGTTCTAACGATCGTAGCGTAGGCCAAGCTGGGAACTCAATGAGACTTTCCAGCTAGGGATGGTGGGTTTAGCCCCTATCTCTCCTCCTTAAGAGCCCCTAACGCATTCCATAACTGAATGAGCTTCCCCGGAGTCAAAGTCCGTGGACTACAACGCTCAGTTTTGAGCCTCGACCGGCACAGCAGGTCACGTTTCCATGTGAAATAGGCACTCCGTCCGTCAAAAGAGTTTACTACTCCGCTGATCAATCCAACGCAATAATCCCGACTAGGCATCAGGCTCGATTCGGGATCACTAATCACTAACTGAATCGGAAAGAGCTAAAGCTACCTTACTAAAAACAAATAAAGTCGGGTAGAGCTCTTTACTTTACGATCCAAGAGAATGTTTCTGTTCCCTTATCCGCGATTCCGGTTCTCGATCGAAGGCCGGGCTTTAAATCGTTTTAGTACACAACACTCGCAACAAAACAAAAGGCTTATAGCCGAACTGAGACAGCAAGCGGATTAGAATAGAGTTTCCTTGTTCTTGTTACGGTAGCTAGGAAGGTACGCTCTAAAGGAAATTCTGTAAGCGGATGCCAATGATAGAGCTAGGCCAATGCCCATGATAAAGACAAGGACAAATGCCAAGAAGGAAGGCTAAAATGAAACAAGCGACGGGATGCCACTAAACAAGCAAACTAAGCTAATACCATGCTCCTCAATAGAAGTTCTTGGAATGCCTTTATTCTCATCTCATCCTTTATTATGATTATGATCTCTTGGCCATCTCGCTATGAAATAGGTGGAGTCGTGTCAATGCATCCCACCGTGCTTTATTGTTCGCCGATGAAAGAGAGAGATGAAGCTTGTTGGGAGGAAGCGAATTCAAGGGAAGGAGAGTTTAGAATCAACGGCTAAGAGGAAAGCAGTCTTTTGTGTCCATTCAACGGGACGAGCACGAGACATTCCGATTCGATCTTGTCTTCTTTCGCTTGGTTTCCCCAGGTGGTGCGGTTGGGGAGTACAGTAGAGAAGGCTCGGCGAGACCTCGATGCCGGGTCGTTCCAAATTGCTATTGCTGCTGCAGTGCATCTTGTTCATCAGGAAGGAATTTATCTAGAATCTTTGCCTTCCTTCCCACGAATTGGAGTTGAACCAAATCGTCGATTGGGGAGCGTATTCTTTCATTCTTCCTAGTCCCGTCCCTGTAATGAAATCCTTGAGAGGTTGAGCATGACTTTCCATCTGGACGTACAATACAATAGGTGAGGGTAAGTTTCCGCACAAGCATGAATTTCGTCAGCTCTTATTCCTCTAGAAAGTCTCTTCTTCCTCGGCGACAGGTATTCCCGTGCGAGTTTGACTAAGGATACGAAATCTTCTCCGGTTTCCTCTATGTTAGGTAGCCTCCTCATCTTCCTTCTTCCATACCATAGGTCGTTTCTTCTCATAACCCGATTCACCGCCTACGTGCCCTTTACGCCTTAGCAAAGGGCCTACTTATAGCCTCTGAAAGCATGAATAATGATACTTGAGCACTATATATGAGATTTTGAGGTTTAGCGACAGCCATGGGTTTGTTCTTCACCTCGTATAGCAACTAAGCAGTATCGGAAGTCAAACCACTCCACCGCGGAAAAGCAGTCAAAGACTCTTTCGGCCTAGCTTCGCTCCTAAAGAAAGGTCTGCCTGCAGAAGAGGTAAGTACACGAATCAAGGACTTAGAGTCAGAAGGCGATGAGTTACTCCTGCAGTTGAAGAGCGAAGAGCAACGGCTGAGGAGGGAAGATCTTGAAAGAAGTGCTCCTGTGACAGACGCTCCTGCCTATGCCAATGATGATTGGAATAAATCCGATCTTCCTACTAGGACCGAAGGTAAAACCGATGAAGAAGGTCACCCGATAGATCAGTTAGATCAAGAAATGGATCCCTCAGGCAGGGGACCGTTAGTATATGACGAAGTTACTGAATCACTCCAACGCTGGGATGACTTAGGATGGGACAAGAATGATCCGCTAAGAGCGCAACTTCTTAAAGAAGAAGCAGAAGCTCAAGCAAGAGCGAAAGGTCGACACAACCCATGGGCCGAGTTTTGCATCTACCAAACCCGAGTATAACGTCATGGCTTTCTCGGACATAACCCCAATCGATATTTAACAGGAGAAAGGCCTCATAATATATGACATTTGTATAACTCCCAGTATCCACAAGTAATCTATGGGTTGGTGTATCAAATATATTTAAAGTCAGAACAAGTGATCATTATTTGGATGGACAAATCCGGTCGAATCTTCTTCCGAGAATTGAAAGCTTCCTCTCGGTCCGGATCTTGTAGGTTCAGCAACCTGACAGTATTGGTAATTGTTGTCCGCTTCTCGGGCATATCGCCTTCTTTGCCGTCTTGAACTGCTTGGTTCAGGATGATTGGTATTTATGAGAGAGAGTGTCATAATTTCGGGTGCTGGGCCACCATGGGGAGGCGGCTGATCTTGGCGACGATTCCCTCGTATATCTGGTTGACGTCGGTCTTCAGGCACTTGATTGTCATCGCCCTGATTTTTCACGAACCTCCTGAGATTCCCTCTTTCAATGAGTTGGGCGAGAACCCTCAAAAGATCTCGGCATTCGTCCGTATCGTGCCCAACCGACTTATGATATCGGCAGTATCGGCTTTGATCAAGCTCAGTTGGATTTCTCAACAGTGGTCTTGGTGGTGGAATGACTTCTAGGTCCTTGACCTGATTGTATATTTCTTAGGGTCTGGCATTCAATATGCTCTTTACATATTGAATCTGTGTCGCATCCGAGAACGGCTTGAAAGCATTTCCAGTGCGTGGATCCTTCTCCGTTCCGGCATCTTTATTAGCATCTCTCCGAAATTGAAGTCCCTTAAGATAGGCTTTTCAGCTCGTATAGGCTACTACGAGAAACAGAGGCCAATAGACACCGTTGTAACCTGGGCGCATAGCGTCTGTCTGGCAAATAAGTAGTTGAAATCATTGGCATGGCCGGAGAAAGACTTTGGTTTAGCGTTAGCCCTTCCGGTCCATAGTCTCGAAAGGAAAGATGACTTCGCTTTGCGAAATCCTTTTGATCAACTCCCTGTGTGATAGCTTTCTTCATCTATTGAATTAGAGAAAGGTTTAGCGCAGCCAAAGGCCGGCAGGTTCAAAGACAGCGCCTAGACTATACTCTTTGGAATTCGAGAGGAAGGGGGGAACCAGGGAATTGAAGAGATGGCTGGGGCCTTTAGTTAGCCGTAGGAAAGAACTCGGGCTCAGACCTTATAGCTTCAAGCAATGATCAAGCTAGTCTGAATGAAACTCTTTATCGAAGGTCTATTTGATTGGATACCATAACTGGCGTCTAAACGGATAGACATCTAGAGCTCGTTAGCTAATAATCTTCCCAAGGACAGAAGGTAAGGCCGATTGAGGGGTAGCAGCGGGTATAGCCTTAGCCCCGGGGTTGTGAGAAGAAGACGAATCAATATATATACTACGGGATCCGGCTTTGACCCTTTCCTCCCGAAACGGATGCTCCACTTTTTGCTTTCTCCTTTCGTCTTGGAACTTAAACCTTCTTTTCGTGTCCAACCAGGGTTGACTTTCAGTACCTCTCTGTGATAAAGAGGGGAAGATACAAGGTCTAATAGAATATGTAGAGCAAAGGTCTAATGTTCTCTTTCCTTTCTATTCAATTAAAGCATTATCACTAACTCCGGTTCGTTAAACCTTCGCTTGCTTCCTATCGAACGTCCTTTCGTAGGTATGCCCCTTGTCTGACTGACCCCTAACCTGCGTGCTTATTAGGAGATGTAGAACTCTTCCGATATCGAAAAGTAAGCGGAAAGAGAGTAGCGGAGGCGCACTTAGATCTTCAATGCCCACCGTACCCTAAAGGCGATCAATCGAATCAACTTAATCTGTCCCGGTCTTCCTGCAGTGCTATAGGCTTTTGACTCTCTCTCTATGGCTTCGGGCTAACGCCCTAGATCCTCCAATAAATCCTCTAACGGTGAGACTGAGTGTATTACTTTCTCTTAAGACTACAGAGGTACGTCAAGTAGAGGTCCCTAAATTCAACTATCAACTATCTCTTCATACTTTTTTGGGTGACCCAGACATAGACTAAGATTCCTTTGTATCCGGACGCTTACCTCGCTTGTTCACGTATATCAATATTGCATGTATTTACTAAATAAGACTCATAATTGGTGACTATTAGATCAATCTTTTGATCCCAAGTATTCCATTCTTTCCATTCCGCTGGAGGAAGTTCAAGTAAGGGCTTAGGTCGGAGATTGAGCCCTTTCTATCTGTGTGCGATGGGTTGGTCCGCATAGGAATGACGCCGGGTGTGGAAGGATATTCAATCTTTGCTTGTCTACGATAAATGAAATCTCTTAAATCCCATATCGAGAAATTGCGCATATAGTTATAGCAGATTCGACTCAGAAAGACTTGGCGATGTAGGTTCTCCGTCTGGATAAGAACAAAGCGATCACATGATTCAGGCATTGCATTCTTACTAGTGAAAGAAAGAGAAGGAAAGATTCATCCTTCGTCGGCTTGGTTCTCAATGAAGCCAGGACGCAACCAACTGCAAAAAAAACGAAAAGGTCAGAGACAGATATAGGCTATTGATTTCGATGCTCCAACTCTGATTAATAAGTCATTTGTCCCATCCCTAGATGGAATAAAGATAGGGCATCACTTCTTCTACACTATAGGGAGTCGTCCAAAAGGGCTGATGCAAGTCTTATCCTTTGAGGCAAGGTGCGAAGCGAAAAAGTGCCTTTTGCGGATAAGTAGACTGGAGACCCCTGCCTGTGAGGCCAGTTGTAGTGCAATTCTTCAATAGAACATTTGCCAGTATGGTATGGAGAAATCTATGGAATAGCTAGGAGCGACTCTCTTTAGCTCAAATGCCCAAGGGAGTCATACAAGGACAGAGTATGGCGTATAAAGGACAAGTCGCTCTCTATCCACAGATTACCGATCGCTAGAGCTCAGGTCCGGACTCCCTCAGGATTGGTAGAGCGGAACCGGGTGTTTTACTAAGGCTTTGTCAGTGGCCTATAGGTTAAAGACAATTGCTAAGTACTAGTTAACAGATAAATGTCCTTTTGTCCGGACTCGGGAGTACTTTTTAAACGCAAAAACAATTCCTAGCAAATATCCGCTAATCATCCTATAACTAGAAATTCGGGTCTGCGGATTCAGGCTATCCGTTCTCTCCTGCTTAGCTGGAACTGTTGAACCGCTTTCTGGTTACTATAAAATCTCCGCAAAGAAAAGAAGCCTTAGGTCATATGTGGATGTATGCTAAGATCTATATTCCATTCGTACTTTTCATAATAGGTCATTCGGCTTTTCCTCACTTTAGCCCATGCCGTCGTTCATTCTGACTCGCCAATTAGCTGCCGTCTCGCTGCCGTCGAGGCCCACGTACTGCCCCTCTGTCGTCGTCGCACACTACCTCGGAGATCGCCCTAGCACACCTCTGCTAAAGGCCTACAGGGCAAAGGCAGACTAGTGCTATCGATCTATATCATATCTAAAAATTGGGGCGCATACTTTACAAAAGATGGCAGGCAAGTCGGACAAGTAGCTCGGGATATCGACAGAGAAACTTGACTCTCGCCTGATGGCCATCTCAAAAATCAATCGATTGGCACGGGCGCTTCCATACACGAGGAGCTGACAAGTTGCCACGATCGGGCCTTCCACTGAGCTTTGTCCCTATCGAGTTAATTCGATGCGGAGGTGCAGCACTCAGAACATGAAGATAGAAGATTCGATCGGCCCCGGGCAGAGCTACTTTGTTCCAGGCGGGAATCTTCTTAGTCTCGCTCTCAAGTCAAACTGATGCCTAGCTATTATTCTAGATGCTGAGACGCGGGGACATGATACTGACGGCCGGGGACCGCTGAAAGATCAGATGATCTATCTTCCTTTGACTTCCCCCCTTAATTAAGGAGTATAGTAAGGACATTGACCCCCAACAGAACAGGGTAAATGCCATGCAGCCGAGCAGGCACCGGTCAGAGCTCAGCACCAAGCCGAGCATTAGCCGCTGCCCGTCGCACGACCTACGGAACCTAAAAATAGCACTTAGTCAACCCCCAATCGTTACTCTAAAAAGTCTGAGCTAGGTTGCTTAATCAAGACTTAGTCTTCGCAGGCAAAAACATTTAGTCGCCATTGGCGGGTATTGTACACCGCCCATCTCTATATATACGGGCGGATACTTGCGGTTTGTCCTTATTGGTGGGTTTGAAACCTAACCCGTAGGGGCCCTTCTTGTCATTCACCTGTATCGGCTCCAACCTTCCTTGCAAATTCTGACCCAACCCAGAATAGAGTGTATAACTACTGTTCAACATCACCTTAGCAACCATCATGCTATTGGCGGAAATCTTGGGTCTTGCTGGGCCTTCTGCGACATAATTTGCTTGAACAAGCTCGAATGCCTTCCACGCATTAGGGACTATGTCGTTCTCCACGTCTATGTAAGGAATTGATGGGGATCGGAGGACTGTCAGGTCTTCTTCTGCATGAACTGTTACCAGATGATCCCGTCAGCCAAAACCTGAGATTCCACTGGGCCGCCGAAAGGGATTTTTTTTAGGTATCCCGTAGGAGCTAACTAAAGGCATAAGCCAAAGAAAGACAGCTAAGGAGAGGGTCCGAAGAGGAAGAATCAGAATGGGACAGGCGAACCCGTCCTTTTATTCCCCAACTGAAGAAATGTATTGTCTGGTTTGCTGCTCATCAAGCTTGAGATCGGTTCTTACGTCGATCAGGTTAACGGCTTTAAAAAAAGCACTAACTACTGGGCCCGCGTGCGAGATTGGATCGAGGAATTGCGTAAGTAAGAAAGGTTGTCTATCTGAGACTAGAGATATAGTACGATAGATCCAATCCAGTCATTCAAGCGCTTTGAGGAGCTTCATTACTTCTCTTATGATATTTAGAGGAAGCTCCGAATTCTCAATCCCGTTGAAAATAGGCTATTGTTTAACTAGTCAGGTTGCTCAATCCGGCCTTGTCATCTGTTTTGTTTCATCAATCCATTCTTTCTATGAGATAGAAAGGTATACCCAACTTCCATGACTTCATAAGGAATGGTCACCGCGTAAAAGCAGTTGTCCTATAAACGCTAACCGGAAAGCTACAACCGGCACATGGGTCAAGCGAAGGACACCGGGAAAGCGTGGCAAAGGCAGAGAAGCTGCTCCGAAGCTTTTCGTATCTGATAAGATCTTGGGGATGCCGATCCACAGGGTAGAGTAGGTCGAGGGTCGACATAAGATTTCGCCAGAAGTCTGCTACGAGGCAAGGCTTTCGTCGGGAAGCGGGGTTTACCTCTAAACAGTCCCATTCCGCAGGTCGAGCTTTCATTAAGTAAGATAGTTAGCTTCGGTGGTTAGATTGGTTTACACAAGACTGGTGGTTTCCGCACTGGACTTTTGGTCCTCCAATGGCTAATCAATGAAATCCCACGGCTGAGATCACTCCAACCTTCTTCTCCAACAAGAAACGAGATTTGAATAAGGAATAGAGTAGGGTGTTATAAGACTGGGCGTAGAGGAGAAAGAAAGACATTGAGTTTGGTTGGTTTCAACAGGCCAATCTTTGACCTTGACTTTGGTATTTACCCTTGGCGCTTTCCTCCGATTAGTCGGTTCTCCTGCTGGTGTTTACACGATACTGGTTGTCCCTCAGAAACTGGTGCTTTGTAGCTGCCTTTCCCCATGCACTTATGGACTGTTCCTTCGCTTCTCCGGTTAGGCTGCTAAAGAGATACTGGTGTTTTCCGGCGCTTATGTCCCAGTGAGTTCCGGTTTTCCACGCTTTACCGGTCGTAGCTTCCCCGGCCTCCCATGTCTTTACCGTGCTAAGTATCGGACAAAGAAAAGACTTTGAATAGTCCCTTTTGGTGGAGATAGAAGAACCTCTCTTTTGCCTTGACTTCCCCATTGGGGATTCATTGTTCCATGCCTCAGGAACCTCGATCCCAGTTAAGATAAACTCGACTTTCGACCCCCGCAAAGGGAATACGAGGGTGTGATATCGTGCGATTTCTCTATATCAAATTGGCCGTGGAGATGGGATCCTATTTCCGGTAAAAAGAGTCGGGTAAGTGGCACGTGGTAGGGCTTGGGCGAGGAGATGAGAATCGAAAGCTGAATTCCTTTCATACTTCCTTGAACTTAGTGAAATTGCTATCTTTCGCCGGCAGGGGAGTTGAAAATAGTAGACTGGCCATGGGCCCTTACGAAGGGAAATTGAGCTGGTAACATTTGCCACAGGGCGAGATGCACAAAGTCTGATCAGAGGAGGCTCCTCAGAGTGGAAATAGGCGTGCTATCTTTTCTCGGTAAGGGAGTAGCCAAAAGTTCCGTTCAAATGTCCCTTTACGAGTGGAAATCGTCGACCCGGGTTTGAGCGGCTGGATCAATACATAAGGGCAGGGCCCCACTTAAGGCATTTTCTCCTCAGAAAGAGCAGGTTCGGATAGGTGGTCTTCCCGAATATCAATCACCCGTAGGAAATGCTGGTTATCGAATAATTACGAATTCAATGTGTTAAGCATAAGACTAGGCTCACTTGAAAATCTTCCAATCATGCCAAAAAGTCGGGTTTTGGCCACTCAAAAACACCTTTTCGTGAAAACACGAAACTATACGAAATTACTGAAAAAGCTGGTCTTCCAACTTCACTCTTATCAGTGATTGATAAAAAATTTCCCGGGTTTCATGATTCGAAAATGCGTCAAAATCTTGTTTGCAATGGAAGCCAAATAAAAGAAGTTCTCCCACGGTGTTTACCACTAATCATCCCCGGATCCTTCCCCGGGGCGCAATAGCTCAACTCAAGCATCTCTACGTGCTACGTGGGACTCAACCCATTATTGTATTGAGAGGCGGACTCGAAAGATATACCCAAATTCTTCGTTTTAACGATAGTTTAGGACCCCTGACAATAGTTTCATTTACAAACCTCTCCGCCGCAGAAACCCCAGTTGCTAAAACTTGGGAAAAAACGATGAAGAGGATTTCCTTTCCTAGATGGACATTGAAAGCGTACCCTTTATTTTCATTTCTGGTTTACGCCAATTTCCACTAAGAAGGGGACATCCCCATTTCCGATTTGGCTGCTCCCCATTCGTCGATCTGGCACCTTCATTCAAATTCCTTTCCCCAAATAGAGACGGAGGGCGACTGGCTTATTCGCGATTGGCTTTTGCGCGCATGATTCTTATTTCTTTCGGTGTACATCTGCGCCTCTGCTGAAGGCTCTTCCTCCGAAGAAGCCAAATTAGAGGAAGGCTTGGAAGCACATAAGAAGAAGTTGCTCTTGCTCCCATTGAGTATATGATGGAGAACTTCCGGTCTAGCTTCCGCCTTTATGATTAAATCAAGGACGCCTGATGCAAACCAAGCGCCAACTAGCTATCCCCCTCCAGACTTTAGAAGAAGTGTTCCCGAACTCTATGAATGGGGGAAATCATTTAGCCCTGTCTCTCTCCGAACATCAACCTTTTCTCGAGTCTCGTCAACGATTTGAGCCGCTCTACGCTTCCTCCAGTCGCGTCGTCTTTTGCATCTCGAAATAATATCGTATTGTAAGAAAGGTTTATCATGGCAGCTTACGTCAATTCATTCGACACACCCTTGGTTGCCTGCGCGGCGGTATCGTGGTACACCTTTTTCTAAGGTCTATATCGAAATCGAATACGGATACCAATTATTATTTGGAAATGGTACTAGCAATAAGAAAAAGAAGCCCAAGTCCTTACTCTGGGCGAGCTACTACGTTCCATACTCCCGCTATCTCCCTGCAAATTGGGTTGCGGCGGAAGACAGCGTAGTATTCTATTTTATAGATTGGTCCAGGAGGCGAGGTGAGACCGAGTCAGAAGCAGCTCCTTCAGCATAAGCTGTCAACATAGCCTCTTATACTAGGTCTGAAGATGGCGATCAGGAGAGAGATGATCCCTATTCGTCTTCTTAGGACGTCGGACTAGAGTCAATCTATATTAACTATATAAATCAAATAGAGTCCGCTTCTTCTCTTCCGAGAAGGCAAGAACTCCCGTACGGCTTATTGATTCAATTCGAATCTCGTAATGAACAACTCAGGAACTGACGAACTAACTCTCCGCTTCCACCTTCGAGTAGAGCCCCGGCTTTGATTCTTGCTTATCTATCTATTTATCCCGCCACTCTTCGGAGCAGCGCCCATTCCCTCCTCATAGCTGCGCCTTCTATTGAAGCTTTTCATCCTCCTCTTTGTTGAAGTGCACCGATTTTAGGCAAGTAGACGACTTTCTGCCATTGCATTCCAAAGTAATGAGATCAGTAGCAGACTCAAAACAAAGCTCTTTTCAATTTTGTCTTGGTGCCGCAGGAGATCCTGAAGAAGAGCAGACCTCTAACTATAGCTAGAGAAGGCTTTTGGTCTCTCGCCTTGTTGTAATCCTTTTCAGTTCCTACCTATCCCGATATCCCGCTTCTTGTAAGAAAGACAAGTCAACTCATGCTTTTTCGAAGCTCGGCTTACAGACTCAAATAATCAAGAAAAATGGGTTCACTTTCGGGTATAGGGCGTCTAATCCATTCTCCTACCGGACCTTCAACGAATAAGTAAACAGGTGCCCATTCCCTTCTTTATGTTTACGAAAGTAGGCTTGGCTATGAAAAGCATCTAGAAAGAGGAAGGTTACGCCTATTTTCACGGCTGCTGAGCTCGTCAAGATATCCCCTTTCGCAATGCTCTGACTTATTTCTTTGGAATGATTCTAGTCACTGGAATTTTGTATTAAGAGTGCTAATAAATATGTTGATAGAGTGAGGCTTGGAGCCATGTCATCAACCTCCCTGGTCATCCCAGACATAAGTGGAGTGATTTGTCGATTGAACTGAGCTACTGAGTGCACCCAAAAGTCTACGGACCTTACCTTCACCAATCCAAGATGAACCTACAGGCAAGGAGCGAGAAAGCAGCAAGCTAAGTGGAGCGACCGGCGGAGTAGCTAACCGCCCTTATCCCGCAGCTTCTTCTCTTCCTCGACGTGCCAAAGAAAGAAAAGAATAGTAGAAAGGAGTGGTTTATTGGTATGGGTCGTGCGCGGGCTGCCCCAGCTCCCAACTAATCTGGAGAATGCATTTTGCCCCTTTGTGGGGCGAGTTTGCTATTGCCTTGGTCCGGAAGGTGCCTCTACGAGTAGGTATACTAGTACGATTATCCATTTCTGGTAATGTCGGGGAGGACGTTCGGGCTGGCCTAATTTGCTTTATCAACAGAATGGGGATCTCTCCCAATCCTTTTCATTTTCAAGTCAATTTGCTTCGACACTGAAATTCTATATGTAAATGGGGACTAAGAAAAACTTCCATGGCCATCTTACTTAAACTTAAAGGGATCCTCTTGCCCATTCTTTATTATGGTTAGCATACCAAAGCAGTTAGAAAGGCTGTCCCCGCTTACTTACGTCGGACCGTACCTAATCGATCTGGTTCACTATGGTTAACCGCCTGTCATCGGAATATGAATAAAGTGATACAACGAATCAACCCGAACCAGGATCTATACTTTAAACTAGACCCACCCCACTGAAAATGATTTGCTGTGCGGTCGTGGTGGGGTTCCGCAAAACTTGACTCAACGTACTATCCGTGGAGATCTCTGTTGTTCTTGTCTCACAAAAGCATCTCTCTATCGTTCTTTATCATATAGCCTGCTGGCAGATTTGTCCTGAATAAGCACAGTGAAAGAAGAGATGGTCAATAGTTTCTGAGCTTCCATTCCAGTACGGGTACTACACACATATTCAATTCCTTAATTGGAGATGGAGCTTCTAAAACCGCTTTCCTGGGGATAAGAGAAAGCCCAATTAGAAAGACAGCAAGTGTCCCTGCTCTAGGGTAGCTCAACTTCTCAAAGCGGATCAGTCTCAGGAGAACGAAGCTTTTGGTCATTGACCAGAGCATATAGCCTCGGGGCTTTGAAATGGAACTTTTTGACTCTCCACACACAATAATAAAAGTAAATGAAACAACTTCTTTCTTTGAAATTGATTCAGAAAGGCGTCACGATTGGAGTCTTTGTTTCCCCTTCTTCTTCTAGCTGGACATTGTGATTGGAGCTTCGCTTCCTCTTTAGGTTGATAGATCTATAATTGTAATTGTAGGGAAGGGCACTTGGCTTTCTATACGTTGTTGTTTCCTCAATTCGTCCTGACCACGAGGTCTTTGCTAACAAACTAATAGGTAGTTGGCTGATCTACTTTCCTCTTCTGATTGATACCTTATCCTCGGGGTCTTACTTGGCCTTTCATCCATCCTCCGATTCCCCATTGAATTGACCTACAATAGCGTAATGTACTAGCATAAAAGAGATTTTGATAGCCGTATATCGATCAGTATGGAGATATGCTGTACAAGATCTCTTTTGGATCTCTCTGTATAAATAAATAAGTCTTCTTCACTGACTACTAAATCGATACAAAATAAGATACTGGACTTTCGGATAAGCCCTTTGTTTTGTAAATGAAAGAAGCAAGGGTCAATGTAATTGAGGTTGAGAAGGTTCATGAAACCACAACAGCTATTACGAACCGAAGGTAAGTAAGGAAAGCAAGTTAGTTACATCTATCTTAAAGTCTGATTCGGATTCTGCTCTCGCTGTTCTCAAAGTAGCGAAGTTACCAGAGGGAGAAGCTATGATTCCTCTTGTTGGTTGAATCGACTCTTTACAACGTATCGTATTACGAGAAAGCAAATACGTTAGTTGTAAGGGCGATAGGAAAGAGACAATGTTTAATAGCAAGTATTGAAAGCAGATGCCAGAATGCCTCCTTCCTTCTCGTTAGAGTGTCTTCTGTCCGATTCAGAAGATAGTGAATCCGGTGTAGAATCAAACGAAAAGGGAAGTCATCAGATGAGCTTTTATGGAAGCAGCGGCTATAGGGTTCTCAATGGTTTGCTTATAGCCTTATTCTATCCCGGTGAAATTCAAAAATATTTATCACCGGGGCTCTAAAGACTGGGCTAAGAGTATCGTTGCAAGATCCACCCAGAATAATGGTTAGCAGCCATTCGACGGAAGCGGACAGAGTCCCAGGGTTTCAATACAAAATCCGCCCTTTTCACTTGTTTCCGAAGTTCCTTATGCCTCTCCTAGGCCAACTGCAAGTCTCTGATATTCTCTCTCAACCTCCGACATTAATCCTTCCACCCTCCCATATTCATCTGTCTTCCCTTTTTTAGACTCTTGTTGAGAGCGAACTTTCCTTTTCCTTTCTTCTCTAACGTTGCCTGGGGCCTAGCTTCAGATTGGTAAAGCTGAACAGCTGCATCATTGAATCAATTTTCCAGTACCGGTCATAAATCTTTCTAGAATATGGCTCCCTCCACCCATGTTGAAATCAAATTCTCTGTCATCCCCTCATGGATATCCCATGCTTGGAAGCTAGACGTCACCTGCGCTGACTCAAGGCACTTTAGTCCCTATCCATCCGAAGAACCTAGGTGCCCCACCTATTTGTTCTCCTGAAGCAACGAACTAATCTCCACCTCCCGCCGACTACCAACTGGGAAAGCATATTCAACAGATGCAAAAGAAGATGGCGATGGGGATCCGCTGGGGCTTGGTCCCTTCGTAGCCCTCTATTCACCTTCCCTGGAATCGTTCTTTACAAGTACTGGAAATGGGGACAAAGAAAGTGACTTCGGAGAATTCTCCTTCGAATTACAGAACTTGAGGGGGTAGGCATCTCTCTTCGAGCGGCAGTGCAAGCTCGGATGGTGTTAGCGCTTCTTGTGCGGCTAACAAAGCGGGATCAGCCTTCTATATTGTACGATGCCAGTCAGTCCGTCTTCTCGGGTGACGGGCTCCTTTCCGAGTCAGTCAATGAATATGAGCTTCATGCCGCTTGAACGACAGAGGAAGCAGCGATAGCAACTCGCCCTGAGGGAGATCAACCAGCAACTAGATTGACCGGCACGGAGCCTGATTCACCCGCCCCCGGAATGTCTTCTTTTCGCCCATTTAGTCTTCCCCTCGGTTCTAGGAGAAGATTGAGTGATTGGCTTTCCGAATCAAGATATAGAATATGGGCAACCTTATTCCCGGGAGACAAAAGATTGGATTCATGTCTCTGCAGCTGTATCTAGTGTGTCACGCTGGGAATTGAGAAATTTCTATCTCCGGTGAAGTGAAAGCTTACTTGATCGATGTATGGAATATACCGGAAAGGGCAGTGCCACAAGGCTGCTACGCTTGTCCTAATCAAGATCAAGCCAAGAATGCTCTGCGCGCTATACTTTTGCTTTTTACCCGATCCCGGCATAGCGCTTTGCTTTTGGTTCTTCGGAGGAAACCTTACCAGACCACAACCCTCGTTGCTTGTGTGCTTGGACATACATAGCCGAACAGAGGGCCTACAGAAGTCAACCTTTCTAAATGCACACGCTTTAATGTGCGGACGGAAAGCCCTCGATTAAATGCCATGGCTAGAATAAGACAGCTTCGAAGACGAGCTATGGCAAACCCTACTTCTTGTGTTTACAGCAAAATCTCTATCTAAGTGTTGATCTCAAATTCCCTCTTTCAAGCTTCCTTACGATATCGCCCCCATGGTATAAGATTGATAATGATTACGACCATCAGGAGACGGATCAGAGAAAGAATATCATACTGTAACCGCCAAAGAGAGAGGGGTGGGCAATAGACCGTCCCAGCGGCAGTGCCGGATCCCAGTGGTTCTATATACAGTTCCTTATTTTCCTGTGCTTCCGGGGCTTCCCTTTGAGAACTTGTAGTTACCATTGGAATTTGGACGAGAAAAGCATGGATAGATCCATGGCTGAGTTCATGGCAGAAGCCAAGGGGGAGCAGGCGATGACGGAATTCTTCTTCCTGACGACCGGACTTTTCCTTCTCGGCGTTCTTTATCCTGACGATTGACGCCTAACCAGAGTTCGAAGCCACGATCAAGGCAAGAGAGAGTCCCTCCTCTGACCACCCGAATCAATCAGCAGAAGAGATATGACCAGAGGAATGGAGAGCCGCGGCCTTTCTTTCAGCCTAAGAACTTCTGAGGGTCTATTGAATCTAAAAGAATAGCAACTTCGGGACCCCTCATGGCAGGCAGATTCTTCATCAGAGGGTTGAAAGTATCATTCTTCTTGACTTCCCTCGAGGTATGGAAAGAAGTGTGCGCTGGAGACTGGTGCGAGACTCAACCGAATGAGCTGCATACGACTCCTAAGTAAGGGTAAGTAAGCGCAGGTGAACGAGTGTTTTATGCAGGAGCTTTTCCTGGGATAGGTCTGGATTGTTTGACTATTGCAGAATGGATTCCTAAACATGGGGTAGGAAACTTCCCTCAATGGGTGCTATCCCGATACAGAGGCGCTTACAGCATCTTCAGATCTTGGATATACAGATCTTCTCTGAATCTTAGGGTTAGATCCACGGGATTAGGTTGATATTTTCATTTTTCTTTTTCTTATGGGGACCCTTATCCGCTCTTTTCACTCTGTTTCAGAACACCTGCGTACCATCCTTGTGGGAGAGCAGGGACAACTGGTGCAGCCAAGGAACGAACAAGGGAGCGACGGGCTGCTGATCTTGTAAGGGGTGGCCGCGGTGTAGAAGGACCGATTGGTGCATTCATCGCCTTGCCAAGATCTAGAATTCATTCAATTATATAACCTTCACCTGGAATGTATGCAATAGAGCATATGAAAAAAAGGAATCAGAGAGTTCCGTCCTATGACGCAATGTTACCAGAGAGCTTTACTCCTAACCCCGGCTCCTAACGGCCAAGGGATTAAGGGATAGAGAAGCCATTTCAAAGAGAGAACGATCTTGCTACTCCTGTCTTACATAGTTCTTACCGTTTACTGATCTTACTTACTTACCCGTACACCCGTAACTGCACATGTAGAGTTCGTGGCAGAACACGGGATACGAAAAACACGGGTACGTACGGTGCCAGGTTTTGTGCGATCTCTCTATATCAATCCAACAAAGTGGTCCTATTGATTCATATTCAGATGCGGAAGGAAGGGTTCATCCCGTGGTTGATAAAAGTGCACTTTTTGAATCTTTTAGTCCCGGGAAAGAAGGAAGGGGGTTAGCCTTTAGTTTACCTTTATTCATGTGGAGGTTTTGTAAAAAGTCTTGCTTGGTCGATTGATCTCATCTCTTCCTTTTCTCATATGGAGAGGAAACGGATTCGTTTGGAGGTTTAGTCAGTCCTTTAGCGGTGTATATAGAATATATAATAGTAGTCGTACCAATGGCTCAAGCAAGCTCTGCCACTCGCTCTGGTCTCACATCGTTCCTATCTAGTCTGGCGACCAACCCTCTAATAAAATAGATTCAATAGGCACTGCACTCTTGAGCCCTAAGACGAAGAGCCTAAATTCGTCCATCATAAGGAAGTATGCTTTCTCCCCTTGCGGAAAGAGCGGTCTGCCGCTGAAGGCTGTCGGTCGGTTAGTCGCTATGTTCTTTAGAAGGCGACTTCCTTAGCACGTAGATAGGAGAGATGGTAATTCGCCCTTACTGGTTGGCTTCATCCACTTTCCTCCTTCACAACTAGCTCAAGCGCGCCTAGGTACATGAGGTCTAACTAGTTGCATAAGTATAATGGACAAAGTCTGGCTAAGCGGCTATCTATGGTGCCGGCGAGCATATAAAGATTTTGGTCTATCTTTGGGCCGGTGAGTATCGACGGGCTACACAAAGCCTAGTCTAATCTTGAATCTAAGCATGGGCGTCATACCAAAAAAGATGAATGAACAATGGGGAAGCTGATTGATTGATAGAGTGAAGCGAAAGCCGGCCCTACACAACTCATCTCAACCCCTCCAACCAAGGGGCTAATCCCTTCACTTCTTCACTCAGCTGGTCTTTGCACTCTCCATCTCCTTCTCCGCCTGGGACTGATCCTGCCTTTGACGACTTGTCTTTCTCTCCTTCTTTTCATGCTGAGGCAATCAGTCGCTTATTTGCGGGATATCACTATTGGACTAGTGGATCTATCACTACCGGGACCAGTAAGGACACTAATGGGGCTATCTGCTAGATCACTTAGCCTAGCGTCAGACGCACGTTCCGCCTTAGTACCGACAGTAGGGTTACTGAGACGGTTACTCATTGATGCTTTTGCTTCTCCTATGATATAATCACCCATGGGCTATTGACTCGGAGAGGAGATGAAAACTATAGATAGGAGTTATACACTATATTAGTCCTAAAGGGCGGTCAAGGAATTCATGGAAGCAAGCTACCTTTCAATCATGCTTAACACCAAAGAAAGTGAAAGCAACTCCTGCAATTAGGAAAGATGAAATGGAAGAAGAGAAATGTCGAATCGGCGATTAGAGAGAAAGATCCCTCACTGCAGGTCAACAAGATCACTCTCGGAACACCCTTTCTATAGGGAAGTACTAGCGATAAACCGGAAACCCTACCGTCTACCCAGTCCAAAAGGAGAGCCCAACTCTTGGTGACTCTTGCTCGCTACTCTTGTTTATTTATCCCTCTCCAGTCCTGGGTGCAACCCCTTTAATAAACCCTCTCCGCTGTCCTATCTACAGTAGGCAAGACTCAGTCTTCTGAATAAGCCCTGTTGGCATAACCAGATCGAAGCTAGCCAGGAAGAAAGAGAGAAGGGAAGGCATTAGCGACTGAGGGAAAGGACTCAAAGAGAGAGAAGGGAAAGCAAGTTTCGAAGGGGAAAGACAAAGTCGGAGGAGACGCAAGCTAATACTTCCAATCCTTCCGGTTCTCCAGTTTAACTGGGTAATAGATTTGAGACTCTCCAGAGAGATGCAGATGTGGAAAGGGATACGACAGCCACAGACAACCCTGCCGCATCCTCTACCACTAGTGGCGGATCCAAACAGGATACGGTTGCTCAAAACATGGGGGACGCTGACATGCAGGTCATGATGGACACCGCGATTCTTTCTTAGGCCCAGGGCGAGATGGCGAGAGAGGAGAAGGACCAAGTAGTCCTAAATTGAGTTGGGAAAGCGATATGCCGTAATGTTCGGAATGTTCAATGCGCGGCTCGGAATGCCGAAATTGAGCTTTTGCAGATTTGCAGATAAATAAAGTACGATTGAGTTCTTATACGATTTTAGAGTTCAAAGTTCGAGCTAACTATTTCCCAGGGAATGTTCGGAATGTGTGTAAGCACCTAAAGCTTCACTATCTCCGAGAAAGATCTCCGAAAAGAGAAAGAGACTGAAATCCCTTTCATGGTGGGACTCAGAAAATCCAATGATTTGACTCTACACCTCGTATTTGGTCTTTCGACCCGGAAAAACTGGTATACAAAGGTCGCGAGGGACCTAGCCGAAGAGACAATGGAACGATGGGATGGTGGTGATGTAGCCACGTACGTGTACATGAATAGAGGAGCCTTTCATGGCATAAGAAGGATCGAAAGATTGATCCGGCCGGGAGAATCCTGCAAACAAACCTCCACCGATAAGACTGATGACCGACACAACAATGGTCAATACCAGAGTAGAGGGTCAAAGATAGTCTTTTCCATCAACATAAGGTGAAGCCTTTGTTTGAAGTCTCGCATCGATTCCGGAAGAAGCAGTTCGGACACTAACGATTCGTCGATACGATACAGAGTTGTATCTAAGGAGAGGTTTCTTTCCCGTTTGGACACCTGTTTTCTGCAAAAGTAGCAGCTTAGCCCTTTCTGGTTAGCGCGTATAGTACGAGACGCGGCTGCTAGGGGTTCCGATGAAAGACTTTGATGAGTGCCCATCATCCAACTAGAAATCTCTTATATAGGGAGAAATGCGAATTCGTCAGTCTCACGGTGCAAAAGCAAAGTTCCAATTCGTCCTTAAGTATCACAGTAATGCTCCATTGTTACAGTCAAGCCCAATCCATGGTTACAGTAAGATCTATATTTGCAAATAGAGAAAGAACCTTAAAGGAGACCCTTCTTTTTCTTTTAAATAATGCATTCTAGAAGAGATCATTCTCTTTTGTAGAAAACTCGGACAGATCAGACCCCATCCTCCCGGATGTGAACAAGCCTGCGCGGGATCTATTAGCGGAGATAGGAGAACGATTTGATTCACAGTCTTCGCGGTCCAAAATTCCGGACCTCAATGAGGATCCGGACTATAACCAAAAAAAGGCCCTGCGTATTAAATCTTTATTCAATGAATTTGAATTGGAGAATAATCAAATTTCCGAAGAAGCCCAAAAGCTCTCGGAAAACCTCCAATTCAAAAAAGCCCTATTTGATACGTATTCTTTTTTGAAAAATCTTCCCCAGTACGAACGAGATCGTAACCGGGATAGGTAAAATTTGAAGTTCTCTTCTCCTTTCGTTTTCTTCTTTCTTTTTTTCCGGTATGTAGCTCCGCGAGCAAGGAGTGCCACGCACGAGCGGAGCGAAAAGAAAGCAAGGGGAATTCTTCTGGGTGAGAAATCCTTTGATTGCGTATTGAATATAGATCCATGTCTTTCTTGTTTCACTAGCTAGTAATTAATTATCACATGTCCCTTTCTTTATTACAACCTTCTTTTTTGATGTCAAAGACCAGGAGCTACGCGCAAATTCTCATTGGATCTCGGTTGTTCTTAACAGCGATGGCTATTCATTTAAGTCTTCGGGTAGCACCACTAGATCTTCAACAAGGTGGAAATTCTCGTATTCCCTATGTACATGTTCCTGCGGCTCGGATGAGTATTCTTGTTTATATCGCTACGGCTATAAACACTTTCTTCTTCCTATTAACAAAACATCCCCTTTTTCTTCGCTCTTCCGGAACCGGTACAGAAATGGGTGCTTTTTCTACGTTGTTTACCTTAGTTACTGGGGGGTTTCGGGGAAGACCTATGTGGGGCACCTTTTGGGTGTGGGATGCTCGTTTAACCTCTGTATTAATCTCGTTCCTTATTTACCTGGGTGCACTGTGTTTTCAAAAGCTTCCTGTCGAACCGGCTCCTATTTCAATCCGTGCTGGACCGATCGATATACCAATAATAAAGTCTTCAGTCAACTGGTGGAATACATCGCATCAACCTGGGAGCATTAGCCGATCTGGTACATCAATACATGTTCCTATGCCCATTCCAATCTTGTCTAACTTTGCTAACTCCCCCTTATCAACCCCTATCTTGTTCGTTCTGGAAACACGTCTTCCTATTCCATCTTTTCTCGAATCTCCTTTAAAGGAAGAAATCAAATAGAAGCTCGAGAAGGAATACCAAAACCTAGTTCACTCGCTGAGTCTCTTTGCATCCATGGCTGAATGGTTAAAGCACCCAACTCAACATTGGCGAATTCGTAGGTTCAATTCCTACTGGATGCACGCCAATGGAACCCCCCAATTACTAGCTGAAAGCTAGGGCCTAGCAGCGGGGACTGCTCACAAGGTTTATACCCCCATAGTGTGGGCTTTTTAGGGAATTTGTTCATGGAGAGATTGTTCTTATTCCTAAGGCCTTCCTAACTAATCGCAGGTACTCTACGCCAGGATGGTTTGGACCGCCGATGTATTGAATAAGTCCTGCCAGCCCCACCCGAGTCTCAACCATCCGTCAGTCCTGCCAGCCCCACCCAAGCCTCAACCATCCTTGATGTCGGAAGCTCCATTACTGTTGCGCCAAGCTATTGATTAGTGAACTTGCTTCTAACAAAATGAAACCATTGGATTCACTCTGTCTATGAAGGAAGACATCCACGGATCACGAACCTAAAGTAAAAACCAGTACAATCGATCATTGAAATCGCCAGTCCCCGTCGTCCAGAATCCCTTGTCGCTAATTCGAAAATGTGAAGGAACTGTGAATCCACTTATTTTTAATAATGGATAGGGCTAACCCTGTCCTTAGCTTTTGTACAGGTTAGGGCCTTGGCGAAGGAAGAAGAGAATCGCACTTTACCTACGATGAAAATGGCGCCTTCTTACTCTGGTTCAGCTATGAAAGATAATCCCTGGGCAATGCTCAAGAAAGCAAAGAAGCTAAACTACCAGACTATGAATGCTTACACTAAGCAGTCCCGCAAAAGGTTAGATTAAGGGAAACCTGGGCAGAAGCCTAAGGAAAAGTTTCATTGACTTAGGATAATACTTGTTCTGACTTAAGTAGACTCCCTGGAGAAGCCTCGTCTAAAGATCAGGATTTCTCAACATTAGGATATCCCTAAAGCTTACGTGAACACTTGGCCTTTCGATTGCACATGGTAGTGCGGGAGGCGGTGTCGAGTGGAATAAGGAGATCCTCTTGGGGGAAAAAGCTCCTTCTATTCTTGGAGATGGAAACAATGATGCAGATCGTAGATATGCTGATGAACCCATTGATACAAAGAATACCGGGCGGGAATTGGTAGAGAAAGGGGATAAGATATTTCACCGGGAATGACTTGAGATACCGAACCCAATGCTTTCACTAATGCGATAGCGTGCGTATAGGCGCTCGCTCTGTAATGGATAGCGCGTATGCCTGCATGTGCTCCATCAGTACGTTTGGCTCACTAGCTTCTATCTCTATCCTTCTTAGCCCCGAGAACGTTGCCAACCACGCCCTTACACCACGGTGAACATCCTTGCAATTCTGAACATCCCCCTGAAAGCTAAGCATCTCAAGCCCCCGGCCCAAAAAAGAGGGACATTTTCGAAATGGATGGTCTTTATGTCACAGGTTGCCTTCGGTGGATCAGACAAGATAATGTCTCAAAAACCAAAGTTCAGGCGCAAACTAAACTTGAAAGGAAGAGTCGACTGAGTGCCTTGGACGGTTCTCTCAGAAGGAAGGCAGGATTGAGTGGATGGAATGGCTTTCATTCTTTAAAAAGAAGTCATTCATAAGGGCTCACGCTCTTGGAGACTCGCCAACCTCGGGTCTGTACAAACTTCTGCTTTCTGTCGTTACCTAGAGTGCAAAGCTTTCTTAGTCCAATAGGAAGTGGAGAAATCCTTTCATTATGTTGTCTACATAGCCGGGATTGGCTTTTCTTTTGGCGGGTCCGGCCAATTGGCCGTGCATTCGGGCATGGGGCAATGGGATCTCTTGGTTCTGGATTCGCTTACTGCGAGACTGACTCCTCTATCTCTGAGACACCACGTGCATTTGGCACCACGGATATCCCAATTGCTTTCTGCCCAACATTCTTTCTTCTCCCAGCTTGATCCAAACTGATGAAGCTGATCCGTTTTGGTATGCCTTGACTTTTCTCCCGTTCAGCCGTGCCCACCCCTCCGACTCTCGGTTGCCTTATTCTGGAGGACTCTTGTCTAGTCCGCTTACTTCCGCTTTTACTTCACGACCTTTTTCTTCGTCACAAGATCCCTCATCCGGTGGAACTTTCTTCGTTCTTTCGTCCAAACCCCCGCTGTGATTCGCCGTTAGGTATAGCTCGCTGGCCCGTACCTTGAGTAAATGGAGTGGACTCTGTCGTCCAATGGTGGGCACATTCGAACCCCAGGTCGCGCATCACCCTATTATTGAGTACCCCTCTCTCATCCCTATGTGCCCTCCCAAGAGGAAGCCTAATCCCAAGTTCGCTTTCGAACCTTGGCTTTAAGAGATTAGAAGGCCCTGTCACTTAGCTAGGATCGAAGAATGATGGAGATGGGGGGGACCCTTTAATACCTAAACCTAGAGTGGGAATTTCCTTAGAGCTTGCTGAGGGGGTCATTCTCAGAAGTACAAGTGGGTCTCGGATCAACCCTTTATTTAGAATAGGGCCAAACTAGTACCACTACAAGCTGCGTATCAACAATGGCTGTAGCTCCCAACCAGCAACTACTCCCAGTTCTCTTACAGGTGCCAAGAAAGTAGGAGCTAAAAAGTACACTAGAGTTGAGCTATTACTAAAGTCAAAGAAAATGGGCTACTATTTGAGTTAAAGGAAGTGGTGATTAAGCAAGGACAGTCAGCAACTCCCCAGGAAGCTCAAAGTCTTACATCAATCACCAGGAACCCGGGAGAGACCAACTAAAGTAGACCCTCTGACTCAACATTGCCTCGAACCATACTCTTTCAGATATTCGTTTGAAGGCTTATGAGATCTTTTTCTAAGATAGAAGGCAGTTATTTCTATCTCTATCTCGTGCCTAGAACGAGTTCTCCTAGTTCTTTGATTCGTGTGAAACTGTCGGAGAGGCCAATTAAAGAAAAGAAGGGATTACAGCATGTTTATAACCATCGCTGTGTGATAGGTTATAGTAGGCTTATTCGGTCTTAAATGGGGCTATTTTGGCAGGAAGCTTTGGTTGATGCTTTCACTCTGTGATGATAGAACCTTTCTGAGAGGCTGCAACTCTTTGCTAGAACGCCAGCTTACACCCTTCCCGTGGGAGACTATTGTAGGATAGCTTTGGGTAGATTCTTTAATAAGAGGTTGATCTCTTCCCTCTCCCCGTGGAACAGGACTTTTTCCCCCTTATCCCCGGACGAGTGGGTACATATTATTAAGGACCGGGCGGAATACAATCCCAAACAAACCCGTCGGCGAAGACTCAAGTGGGACTTTTCATATCGACCGCTAGCCCGCATTCAGTTTGAGTCAAGCCACTTTCCAGAAGCATATCACGAAAGCGCCTTCCTTCTATGGCAGGAGTTGAAAGCACCCCCGTCCTTTACGCCCCAAAGAATTCAGGCAGGAAGTGAATCACTAATATCCTGACCATTATGACAACACCACCGGCAAGACGCCCCATGATCCTACCCTAGAGCGCTTTCTTTTCGTTTACAAGGGTCTCAATGCCGGAGTCAGGGGAGTTTGGTCTTAACTGGCTAGTCTGGGGATCTATAATCACGTCAAATGAATATGTAGGCGGGCCCTAATACCGAGACAGGGCGGTGCTAGGTCCAGTCGTACGTGAATCTGAAGGCGTAGAGATTTTGATATCGATGGGATAATCATTTTTCTTTTGGGTGGGCCAGATAGCTCCGTTGGAGTGAGAAATTCCATGGTGGGTAGATGCACAAGAAGAGGAGAAGGGCCATTCTGATAAGACAGATGGCTAATTCAAAGAGAGAGAAGACAGAGCAAGCAAGTACCATTTCGATCCTAAGTTGCGAAAGATGGGTTGAAGTGAACATAACCAGATGCAGTCCCTGCGAGTCAATCCGATCACACATCGGCAGAGGCACATGGAGAAGGCTGCGGGGCAACAGAGCAGCAGAGCAACCAACACCCGTTCTCACTACGTTTACCCGGCGTAGTCTATTCATATCAAGCTTAGCAAATAAAGGAGCTCTTTCGTTCAATGACTTCCGGCAGATGGGCTACTTACGACAGCACATCTCGATCAGTACGGGCTTGACCTATGCATGGCACCGATGAGTGCCCCATTGTCTCCCTCAGAAAGAGGTTGTTCAAGGCGTACCACCACCATTTCATTCTCTTCTCTTAGTTTCGGATTTCTGACTTCTCTACGTGAATATTATTCTTATCCCACCAATCAATCTATCAATTGCTAAGGTTCCGCGAAAGACTTTGCTTTAGTTCAAAACTTCAATGTGGGATTTCTCCCTCCTTAGATCTATCAGCTTGAATGGATTCGAAGATCTGTGTATTTTGGGATTCAACCCTATCTACTCTCCTCTCTCCAACAAAAGAATTTCATAGAAGGGGCTTATTACACCATGTTCAATCCCTCTTTTCTCCACCCCAGGAAGAACTGCCCTGCCACTATCTCTGCTTGACTGACCGAATAAGCGCTTGAGAATGCCATAGAAGGAGTCCGAATTCGGAATCTTTCTATGGCATTCTTTGATACGCTCTTTGTCTCTGGTTGGATTCAGCTTTTTTGCCATCGTTTTGTGCCTCCTTCTTTTTTCAAGAAAGGAAAGACCAATCTATGATTGACTGTGTCATCCTCGACCACCTAATATGCTTCATTCTTATACGAAGGAATTCGAAACCTTGCAGCTTATGTATGCGCGTGAGGGCTCTTTCTTTCTTCCTCTTCTTCTTTGCTTTCTTTCCACCTATTCCCGGGCAACTGATCTTGCACTGGATCGGCTAACATGAACCCATCTGGAAGACTGACCACAACATTGTTTGGATCTATAGATGAAGCTCATCTGGAGTACCTTCCCGCATATCCCTAGCTCAGATCCCGGACTCCTTAGCATGGAATAGGCTTCTCGCTAACATGCTGATCCTCGCTTTCCTTTTCTTGATTCTGACTAAACAGGGTTTACTTTTCTAGTAATGTATAAAGATTTATCCAGCGGAGGTATCCTTTATAAAAGAGAGAACTTTCCGACTCAAAGCATAATTCCGTTGTTAGTTATTTCATCGCAGACAGATTCATTCCATCTTTCGCTATTAGCTTTCCATTGCGGACAGACTAATTGGAACAGGTAGAACTGCCTAACTCACAAGGCACGGGGCCTTGAATACTTATACTTAGTGCGCAAAAGCTGAAAGCGGCATAGATTCTGTTATTGATGATAGAACCTTTGCTAAAAACCCGATCTATCCGGGTGAATGGGCAGTGCGAAATCAATGGCTCCATCCTCTCAACCCGAAGCAGTGCACAAAGATGCAACTCCTGGCGCAGGCTAAACAAGATGAGAGGGCGGAACCTTGACTACTTCTTTTTTTCCTTTACTTTCGCGGGCAACGGATTCTTCACGGCTCTGACTAAGACTTCACTTTCCGTACTATGTGTGGCAAGGAGTACCAAGTCGTTCAGGAGTGAAATATTACTAAGTATCCATCAATAAGTCATTCCATTTCATTCCTGTTTGACACCTATTTAGTAGTGCTTTGGGCAGTTATCCGGTCATTCCAATCTTTCGTATGCGGATATAGAATATCTATCTATAAATGAGACGCTTCAGGCGAGGCATCCCAATCCGTATCAGAAAGAAGGGCTTTAGCCCGGCAATGAGATTAATCACGCAGCTTTCACTATATAAGATAGCTAAGCTGGAGCTTGAAACTAAACCATAAAGTGGGAAGACGAGCTTTGACCCTGATCCCCCGCCACCCAAATTCACACTGCATTGGAATCCCCAATTCTTTGTTGTGGCGAACGATATCGCGGAGAAGGTCGTTGTGGGCAGACCAACTCTTCCACACATCAGGATACAGATAAAAAGAAAGATGGCGCATTGTGTGGCTTCCTTATTTGTTTGCTAATCATTTGCTAATCCGATTCACTCGGGTTCGGGTCACTGAAGACAAAGGAAATCGAGGTTGGTCCGGCACAGCTTGAAGTGATGTTTCTTATTAAGAATCTGATCTTGGACAAAGGCTTTATGCGGCTATTATTCTTTCTGCCAAGTACGATTTGAAAACGCTAGCTATATTCTTACCACATGTGTCAAGAACTCCGTTTTCGGGGTAGCGATTCGTACTACCTGCACTGGACTCTCCTACCGATACCAGAGCTCTACTTATTTCCTTTTGTGGGCTAAGGGTTCCGGCGAGGCCTTAAGATAAGAGCTGATACCTACATATGCAATTGTTGATGTTAAAACCTACGAAAAAAGGGTGCTCATTCTAGCGCTCCCCGGTCTCCTTTCTCATAGGTGCCCACCATTCATTACTCTTACTCGGCACATCTCCTCCAATTTTGGATAGGATCCAACCAGTTACTATATAATTTCTTTATAGTATATATATGAGTTCCGGGAACTACTATGTTTGTTTGCAAAGAAGACTTTCGGTCTATCTCGCTAGCAGTAATATCCCAATGCCCGAGACAGGGAACCAATAAGAAGCATTCATTTCACGCCCTATGATTGAAGGAAAGGTCGAGTACTTTCTTGCGAACGTAGTCCCGATGCGGGAACCATGTTCCTGAGAAGATAATAAGCTGTGAAGCTAATGCCGCTAGTAGCAACGTCGAAAGAGCGTATTTGCCGATCTACTTTTCTGTGCTTTAGTCGACGAATAAGATGTGACAGTAACAAAATCATACATTAGGTAAAAGTAGGCTATGACGGTATGTCCGTCTATCAGTCTAACCAATCGAAAAGAATTTCAAGCCCTAGGTTAGCATTCCATCCTTCCAATTTGATTCTTTCCTATCTCTCTTTTCTGGATTCTTATTCGTTTGGGGTAACAGTCAATTATGCGACAGAGAGGCTGCAGCGGATATTGCGATAACCGATATCACATAAGAGGTTGTCGTGAAAGATTATTTTTAAAATAAACCACTGCTCTTCTCAGCGTAGAAAATCCTAACTAGACTAGATTCGGCAAATTGACATATGGTTTAGTCTACTTTTGATTCCACGTAATGACGGAATCCAGGGAAGGGACAACTACTTGACTTCTATTGGCTCTAAGCCTAGTTATTCCAAGCAAGTCGGATAAACTGGCTGGCATTGATGCTACCACCTTCTCTTCTTTACAAGTTTGCTCTCTTCCCGGAAAGACAGAGTTTAGTTCCTTCTTATCTAGCTTATCTTAACGGTAACAACCAGTTCTGACTTACCTTCTCCGGTAAGCAAGCCGGTTCATTAGCATTAGGCATTCATCCTATTTCGGGTATTTAAAACCAGCTCCTAACGAACCAGCTCTTTCTTTACTGCTTGGAAAGAACTGGAAAGCTGCTAGTACCTGGTAAACCCCGATTTGGCACTCCATTTGATACCTTTCTCTCCACCTAATTAAATAGCCGCTTTCCTTCTTTCTGTTTTTGATTGAGTTTCTTTTTCTTTCTACGGATTTAAACCAGTTCTATTTGGATCTAAGACCACCTTCCTTCCTTAGAAGGCGAACATCTCATGCATCTTTAGAACCATGGAACTACCATCTAATATGGGCGAACGCTAATGCACGCTATATCTCTTAGTCTAATGAATTTAGGCGAGTTGTTTGAATCCGCTTTTCGCAAGCTTTCCATGCAAGTTAAAGAAAGGAAGAAGGCGAGCTAAGCGAGTGGATTCCATCCCGATCTTTGGTACCAGTTCATTTTCCGAGGGTTATTTTACTGCCTCATTCTCTTTCCCTTCTTCAACCTCTAACTTGTTTACAGGTCTACATACCCAGAAAAGGAAGTTAAGCTATCCTTCTTTCTGATACCAGGAGATCTATTTTGAGACGGATCAGATTGGTTCCCCGGAAAGGAAAGTACTGGCGGAGAGGGAGGCCAACAAGGTAGGCTATTTAGGGAAAGAAGGTCTTAACAAAGAAGGGCTAGGTTCGCTGCTGCTGAATCCATTCCTTCAACCATCAATTAGTCAAGTTAGTCAAGGATGATCGACTGGTGCCGAGCCCAAGGATCTAAGCAAGGAAAGCGGTAAACCAATGCCTCGACTCGAGATTTTAGATTCCATCTTTCCAGGGTTCGTTCACACGCAGCAGGAATGGAAATCAGAGTTAGAACCGCAGACGCAGCAGATGAACAATCTGACGGTCGGAAGGGCTAGGAAGCTGTCGAGGTTTAGGAGAAAACCATATGAAGATCTAGGCAAAGAGACGTGTCAAACCAATGCACAGCACATTTGGATGATCTTTTCGGGATAAGTGAAGGAACGCTCTTTTAGCCATAACCGCAGTTGGGGATAGGAATTAAGCAAATTTCCCTTACAAGAAGATCAATAGGATTTGAAGAGAAAGATGTCGATTCAGAACTTTAGGGCTACCTCAATCCTTATTCTTTCGAGTAAGCAAGCGCATCAGATTGAAATGCTAACCCCTTCCAGCGGTCTCCTTTGATGTTCTCGTGTCCTTCCCAATTCTGTCTGGAGTGGCAGTTGCCATTCATCCAGTAGGAGTTTCATGCCATTCCCTTTCCAGTTCCCTTTGATGGTGGGCCAGCTACAGTTACATCAAGTGTCAAGTGAGTAATCTTTTGAAAGTAAGTAAATCAGTTTGCGGAGCAAGCCTAAGGTAAGGGTCGAAAAAGCGTGAGCCGTTATTTGCTTATGTCACTAAGAAGAAAAAGATAAAACAGAAAAGTTCCTTCGGCTTCGTCCGTAGGTAAAGTCAAAGAAATTCTTTTTTATCTCATATAGGGGGCAAAATGAATACTTTAAGATTTAGCTTATAGCAGTTGCCCTTGGCCTTAACTCAATCATTTTTTTGAATCTCGGGAAAAAGTAAGACTTTAAGGAGTCACTAATAAGAAGGACCTTAGGCAGTTACTACCGTAGAGCGGAGAAATGATAGAGTCAACTAGACTGTAAGCAGAAGATGACCGTTAGCCTTTGGCAGTTAGCGGATATTAGACAGGTAGACTGTCAGTTGCTCCGCCTCCGCATCTTACAGTTCATACATATCGTCATCGTTGGTAGCTTATTCTTGGGCCTCCATCGTCGCTACGCTTTAGTAGCTCATCCGTAGGTCCTTTGAAGAATTTGGAATGAAAGCTATGACACTGTAAGCTCATTTAGCTAAGAATTCATATGACATCTAAGATAAGAGGGGGACTTAAGTCTCTTTATCTCATGTTAGAGGCTTTGATAGCAGCCTTGGAATTAAATAGACTTCCCTTCCTTCCTGGGCGTTAATGCACCCGAAAATCCACTTTGGGTACATTTCATTCCGGGTCTCAAGGCCCTTAATGTTCCTACGGGTGTCAGCCCTTTGGAAAATCCACTTCCCGGGAGTTGTACATGTGGGCGAATCGTAGGTTCAAAAAGTACACCGGTGAATGGCTAGCTCAGACAAACAAATATTCGATCGCTTGGCGAAGACCACTTCTAAGTGAGAATTGCGTTAGGATACTACCAAGGTGATGAAGTGACAAACCAATACGATCTTTCCTTCTTCGTTTTCCTTTCTCCTGAGGGTAGGGTTAAGGGCATCTGAACGTAACGCTTCCTATAGTACTCTCTCTTTGACTTTCAGTCTAGTGCCAAGTGATGTATTATAATGAAATGAGCATATATATATAGCGTCAGATGTTATGAAAGTAGGGCTTTCTACGAAAGATAAAGCGAAGAAGTATTTGAAATCGAGGCGCATTGGAATCATCGATCATATAGCTTGTGTGCCGCGAGTGATCAGTCTGCGCAAAGGCAGAATAGCGGATTGGCTTGGCTTGCCTCTATCTTCCCGGGACTCCTAGGAATGTTAGCACATCATCTACGGTATTAAAGAGATTCATTTTGATTAGTCAGAGGTATTAAGAAAGAAAGGGGATTCTAATAGATAGTCCTCTAGACCTGTTAGCATTCTTATTACGGGTAGAACTAGTTCAGAGTGCAAGTCTGAGGGGAAGTCCCTGATATATAGGAGGGTACCATTGTAGGACCTATCCGGCGTAGCAAGCCATGGAGGAACCCTTTATTTTATAGTCTTGATGTAATTGGGGCTTGTAAATAAAGGATGGCATTCGGACTTGTAATGTAAATAAGGGGTCTCGCTCGTTGTAGGGGTAATAAATAGTTCTAGTCAGTGTATTTCCTTCCTAACTGGCTTATGATTCTCATTTCCCATCAGGGAAAGAAAGATCCCTAGTCAACCTTCTCAATAGTCTAAGTCCCCCGGAAAGTGTGTTCCCCGAGTGTGATTTGAAAAGGCCCCAGCCTATCCCCTTTTGTAATCCCGCATTCCTATTCCATTCCCCCTATAAGTGCTAGTTCCGTTCCCCTTCATCTAGTTCTAGTGCTAAACCCATGGAGTTCTATACTAGTCCTTATGGCTCTCATTCCTATATAATCAAATCCCTTCCTTCCATAGTAATAAGTCTTTCCAGGGCTAACATGCACGTCTATCCAAAGGGTGCCGAGGAGCGTAAGGGTAGTAATCCCATCCCTACCAGGCCTTCTCCCAGAGAGTACGCAAGCAATCCAGTGATAAAGCAGTGGCTTAAAAGCTCCTTGCCATTCGATGGTGGTCCAGGAAGCCAGTTCAAGCGGCGGTAAAAGGCTATAGGCTAACGATAAGAGATATTTGGATTTCCCAGTGTTGTAATAGTTCATATTCTTTCCTTGGCCACCTGGTGAATTTATTGATGTCCTTGGGATGGCTAACATAGAGATATTTTGTGACCTGTATGTAGGAGTAGGAGCAGAATATATATGGCTTTGTAGGATTGCTCCAATAGACTTTCTTCCCTTCCCCTTGTAATATTGCTAATTTCCCGATTTCCTTTACAGTAGTTGCAAGCTAAGAAGTCAAATAGTCAAGCAAAGCAGTAGTCTTGAAAATTTGCAAGCAGAAAGACTATCTCAAGCTCTATCTTTTAAGCCAACAGTCTCTCACACGCAATTCCCAGCGGGGTATGCAACTATAGCAGCTTTTTAAAAAGCAGGGGCTGGGGATATTTCAACACTTCCCGATTATATCTTCGTAGTTCCGACCTGATGAAAGTGCTCAGTAGAATCCGATTCAGTCAGTAAGTACCCCGGTTCAGAAGAGGCGGTTTAAGCTTACAGGAGAGGGTAATACTCTTTACCGATCGCCAAAGTCAGTCTTGTGTTCAATTCCGCCGGTTGGAAGGATTTCTTTCTGCCGTCTGTCTTTCCCTTCTCTCTCTTCTCTTAGCAAAGTAGGTTCAAGTCAGACTTTTGTCTTGCTACAAGCTGGGCTCAGGGACTGCAGTCAGCCGCTTCCCCTGTAGTCGTCAGCTCCTTCTTGACAGATCCGATCGGGTGTTCATAATCTGGAGTAAAAGGATTCGAACCTTTGCATGCCGGTACCAAAAACCGATGCCTTACCACTTGGCTATACTCCATAGGCCTGTTTTGGACGGTAGGAACGGGGATAGGGGGAAGGGAGAAGCAGGGCTCGAAGAACGAGCCGTGCAAGGACGCGGGGATATAGCAAGTAAGCAGCAAGGTTCTCCCTTTATTAGGACCGACTACAACAAGCTCGCGACTCTAATAGAAAGAAAGGGTAAGCTCTCTGCTCTATTTGCTTGCAATGCTATGCCTATCAAAGTTGGCGAAGGCTTCTGTAACCTTATACTCGTTATGCTGTTCGACTGAACTCGTTGGCTCTGCGTCCACCGAAAGTAGCTTCGTCACCGTCAGCATTTGGTACTCTCTCGATAGCTTCAATAGTTCACTGAAAGCCTTTGGTGTAATGAACCGCAAGCCCTTCAGAACAGAAAGAAAGACATAATATAGAATAGAATAGTTTTATGTTGATTCAAGTACCCTTGAAAAGACTAAAGGAACGGGGGAATGACTACCTGTAATAAAGCACAGGCTAATACGAGCCGACCAGAAGAAGCAAGGCTTAGATTACCAGATCCAGGACACAATCTTCCTAGAGATGGAGAGCCCCTTGCCTCGCCTTTTCTAGCCTCTCCTTCTTGCTTACCTAGCTCTTGTCTTAGTGACTCTTCCTCTTTTCTAGGTTTTTTTTCTGAGTCTTAATACGATAGATTTTTCATTTGCCAATGAATTGGATCCGCCCCGATTCGATCAATAATGGGATTCTTGGCTAGAGAAAGGTTCTGTGACATGGACGCCCAGCCCAACTCGGTCGGTTGGCCCGCCTAAGAGATGATGAGATTCTCGATCGATTTGATCGAATTTTGAAAAGTCTTTCTCACTATTCAGAACAGTGGAGCTTTCGATCAAGATCTTCTCGCCTCCCCCGTTTGAGCTCGAATCGGAACCTTTATGCGTTGGTAGGCTTTCGACTCAATCTAGTAGCCTACCTATCGGGCGCCAATAAAATCAAAGAGAAAGAAGAAGCATGGGCTCATCATCTGATGCAGAACCGATGCGAGAGGGAGAATAAATATGGGGGAAGCGTGGATTGATAGCTTTCAAGAACCAGCGGAAAGAGTTCTTCCCTGCATTCCTTCCTTTCCAAAACAAAAATAGTAATTAGGCATAAAAGATTTGATTGAATGAACGCCACCTTGGTTGTTTTCAAACAAATCAAATCTTGGGCTTGGGCCAAGCGTTGCCGGCCGGCAATAGCCGAAGGCTAAAAAGGGAGAGATAGGGAAGAGGAGATGTTGGATAGTCACTCCACTCCATAGATAGTGCACACAGATTCTTCTTTCATTTTCAATTCCTTTCGGGTCGGAAACGCGGGCTGCTGGTGGGGCTGCGCCCATTCTCCCTCTTCTTCCGCTTTACAACCGGAATAAGGAACCTTAGAATTCACCCTACCTGTCGATGAAAAAATGGGATTTGAGAGGACCACCAGCTAGCAGATCAGAAATCTTTGTATGGGTATGGAATGTCCTACTCCTGCCTGAGCTTTCCGATCCACCAATCCCCTATTTCAGGGACATCCGTCTTAGGTAGGCCCAGGGATCACTAATTAGTCGAATGAACCCATCTCTCTGGCCTATCATTTGTTGGTCGATCCGGCTGGCATCTCCTGCATATCTATGGGGGCCCCTTTATACAAGTTTGCTGCTAGGAGTCCCTAGAGTCGAATCAATAATCAATAGAAGTTTACTGACCTGGCTCTTCAATCGACGATCTACTACTCCCTCAACATAGCAGATGCCCCTGCTTTGATTCGAAAGCCCTAGCCAGTGATGAATCCCCAGGAAGATCGGAGTAAACAATTCCTCCTCCCTTCAGTCCAGTTTGAACCCGTCCCAAGAACGAACACTTTCCTACTGCAAGGTGAGGCTCTTCCCCTAGAATCCACTCCGGGTCGGGGGAGCAACTAGTCCAACTTCTTAAGCTTAAGCAGCCGAGATATTGAACAAGGTACATTTGAAACAATTCCTTGCCTCACCCTGAGATGAGAGGGAAGGTCGATTTGACTCGAATCCTGGACCTGATCTTTAATCCTACACCGGTTAATGATGCGATAGGAGAAGTTTTTCTTTTTTTTGTCATTTTTTCATCAATGCTGGCCCAGTCGAGCTCAATTAACATAGAGCCTGATGGACAAACCTTCGATTTGCCTCTAGCTCTATAATCCACCCGTCTTCCCCAGTCCCTGAAAGCCCTCCCGGGGCCTAGCCCTCTTTCTCAACTCGAGTCTTAAGTTCAGCGACTTTCATCGTTGACGAACACCTGCGCTAATAAGATAAGACAAAGAAATGGGGAGTCTATGCCTTGAATGAATCAGTAACAACGGATTAGTGGAATGAGGGATCAAGAGACGGATAGGGGGGAATGGCCTATCAATCATTGGTGGACCTTACCTTTTTCCAGTCACGGAGCTCTCAACTGAGTTGTTTAGGTTCTGGAATTTCATCTCTAGTTGGGGGTTTCGATTCGAAGGAACTCAAATGTGGTGCGGGTTCATCTCTCTCGACCAGTTCAGGTTCAAGGGAGGCGAGGGGACCCAGACTTTCGATCTCTTCTCTATGGCGGGAGGTTTCTTTCGTATCAAGAGTGTGTTGGGGAGGCCAGGGAAGACGGATTGGATCGAGAGGCGATGCTTATGCCTCTTCTTTATCGATAGGATTCCCATCATTTGAAGTCTCCGGCGAAGGAGACAAGGGCGAGGGTGTACGTATCCCAGGTGAGCCAAGAGGTGAAGAGTGAGAGTAGATCAGTCTATCCTCAACCTCCATCCGTCATTAGTAATCTCAATTCGCTTTTCCTATTCACTAGTACACTGCGCGCTACAACTAGCAGCCCCTTGACTAGTAAGGGAAAACGCTAGCGCGCTAGCTAGCTAGTGTTAGCCCCTACTTGATTTTCTTGAAATTTCATTTATGGGATAAATCAATTTACCTGTTGAAAAAGCGAAGCGCGCTAGCGCGCAACGGCTGATGAAAAGCCAGCAACTTGTTAGGAGTAGGTTTGTTTTAGCTTGCCCCTTTATTCTTATTAGTAAGATAGATGTGGAACCCTATACTATACAAGGGGCTGCCTTGCAGCTCCCCCCTATCTCTAAAGGGGCTTATGTACTCCACTCGTTACCACTAAACGACGAAGCCAGGAGCGGAAGGAGGGACTTGAACCCTCAACCTCAGCCTTGGCAAGGCTATGCTCTACCATTAAGCTATTTCCGCCAGCTACGGTAGTGGCGAAGCACTACTGAGCAATTCACGTATCACAACATACGGATGACTTCTGTTTTTCCGCCGGACCACAGTCTTGACCTCCGATCGAGCTACGAACACGAGTAGGTAGGCGGCTAGGGGGGGAGAGGGGCTAAGGGCTGCTTTTCCATCAATCTCCGGCCGCTCAGTGCCGCTATTGGTGCGAGTTGTAAGGAGTCTTGGTCTCGAGTCAAGCTGGGGCCTCATTTCATTCTCGTAAGGGGAATGAGTGCACCGAAAAACCAGACAAGTTGCTCCCTCGCCTCGCAGCGGCGGCATCTGTCTTTTAAGTTAAACTAAGTCATTTCCTAAGAAGGCCCCTCTTATTCTAAGATAATCCAAGCTGCAGCTCCACGAGTCTGCTCGGAACCGGTCGATTCCTAAGCCATTCGTTCTCCCCTCTCGGTTGGCCTTTGCCAGCCACTAGAACAAGCAAGTAAGAGAACCTACAATGAATGAACTTAAAGAACCGCAGATTTTGACCGGATTGTACACCTTTGTGTCTGGCTATGTAGATGTGCATAAAGAAGGGACGGGACATCTCTCTCCTTTGTGGCCTCCTTCCGAATTCTACCAACGTAACTCGATTAGGGTCTAAGAGTCTTAACGGCTATCTTTCGACTGCTTTATGAAACTGACTGAGACATTTTTTATCGGATGATAAGACAGATGAGAGGGTTCAAGCTATAAGACCAGAATCTATGGAATAAGATAAAGATAAAGGAGAAGGCAAAAGCCCATGAGGAAGGAAAGGTGAAATTGTATGAGAGATCAAGATAACGAAATTCTTCTATATACGAGTTTACCAGAATTCATTGTCATTGCCTGGCTAACTAAGAGATAGTGGAAAGAGATAAGAAAGAAAGTAAAAGGACAAAGGAGGGGGAGAGATAAAGAATAGAAGAATACAGCTATATCCCCGACCGGAGAAGTAGAGGAGTCAACCAAGGATTGGTTGGTCTTGCACAATAACTGATTCTAGCTATTCTTCTTCAATTTCAATAAGAGTTGGTGAGTGACTCTAAAATCAGAAGCTCCTGGGGGACCTTAGATTCTTTCTTTCGACGCGAACTCACTCGCTTGAGGCGGACTCAATCACTCTTTTTGGTTGGAGGATCATTCGTTCTTCACTCTCTTGCTATTACCCGAAGGGAGCGCAGCAACCAAGGTGCATATTATCATATAGAAAGAGGCGAGGCGTAGCGATTCGTACTACCGGAAAAGTTTCGCTAACCGGCAGGCAATAGAATCAGCCGATAGGGGCAAGCAAGCGTAGCGAATCACATAAATAAGCCCCTACCCGCCAGCGCGCGGATAGATAGGGCGTGCGAAGCGCGAAGGGGATGGATGTCTGAGCGGTTGAAAGAGTCGGTCTTGAAAACCGAAGTATTGATAGGAATACCGGGGGTTCGAATCCCTCTCCATCCGCGAGGTCATAAGTTCTCTCTTGCCTTATCTATAGATAATAATGAATCGGATCGACTCGACTGATATGATAGATGGAATGGTAGTTTGTGTTATGATTTAGTTAGGACCTTGTCTCCCTTTCGTTATCTTCCGCTCTCCTTGTATAGGTTGGGAAAGGGCCGGGTGGATTACCTTTGGGAGCTAAGTCGAAGATCTCGGTGGTCTTGTGAGTGGTTGATAAACTGCGATTGCAGTTTTATTTAGGAAGTCCCGTAGCTGTGAGGCTTAAGAGACAAAGAAAACGGTGGATACTTTTCTGGGTGGAAGGTGACGACCCTAATGAATCGACTATCAAGGGGGCTGTTAGCTACATCAGCACTCAAATTCCTTCCCCTGAAGCAAGCAGGCAATCTCACATCAGGAAGAGCCTCTCTCTACGGTACCCTTCTGTGATCACTAAACGTTCTGGACCAAAAGGGATAGCTGCTATTGAATCCAAGCCAATTGAATCAGAAACCGCTGCTGTTGGTGTTACCGGTGTTTTAGTATGTCGTAGCCGCTCTTAGTACTAATCTATCTAAAGCACAGAGAAGACGCTCTAGGTCTCCAAGAGAGCCCCCTTATCCTCCAGCCAGTAAAGATTCCTGTCACCGTGAAAACAAAGAGAAAAAAATGAAGGTTGAGTTGCCCGTCCAGAAGTCGTTCGGTAAACTCCCTCCTCGTATTCGTTCGTTCAAGCTAGTCTTCTGCTTTTATCTCTTCTCGTTGATATGCCTTGTCATCGGAAGCTCTTTTCTTCCTCTTTATAGGATTGCCTTGGGACGTCTTCCTTTATGTCCCTTCTTCTTCTTCATCCTCAGATGAGTGTGACTTTTGACTTATTATTCAAGAGAAGGAAAGACAGGACCAGGGGGAATGAGGCTTTACAAAACAAAAAATCTTTGTCTTGAACCTAGGCGACTGAAATCTAGCCTTCCTTTTTTGAATATGATATACGATGAAGGGCGGTACAAAGCAATCCGAAATGAGGGCACCGTATGTTGGTGAGGTTCCCCTGATCGAGCAGCAAATGGAGAAGCAGAGGAATAGTAATAGGTTTCGGACAACTGACTAGTGATGATTGTTCAGAGACGGCTAGTTCTTCTTATTCAACAAGGTACGAATATTGAGAATATTGATTGTCGGGGCACACATAAGAGATTTTAGGGTCTTCTCCGTGGCATCTATCTTCCGGGGACAGGTACCCGTCTACTGGAAAGGACAGTTTCCCATACAACATTGGGTGAATAGTTGAATCCACTGATGAGTATTCCACTTTCTTAGTTAGAGTCCCCCTTTTAGGGATAATACTATATAAGACCACAAGTCTTTCTGTTGGGCACGGTCTCATAGTTAGGAGACTACCTAGCTGAGGTAGTAAGTGGTTGGGCTATGGTACGGCGACTGCTTGTTAAGATAGACTAGCCACTAAGCCACGGCTGAAACAGCCGGGTCGAATCAATCAAACGAGCCACAGACTCTTCTAAGCCGAGACTCCTTCTAAAAAAGGTATGAACACGAGAGCCCTTCTTGGGAAAGGAAATACATACCCCAAGACAAAAACCAATGCTTTGAGTGGGCAAACAAATGGCTTCCAAGCCGTATTTAGCTGAGGCGAACAGAGGCGATCAATAAATAGTGAGCTCGACCACGAGGATCTACCTATATCATATCATAGTAGGGGTGACAAAGCGCGAAAGCACTGAGCACTTATGAATAATCTGGTCTCACCTATTATCACCCCTTTCTCAGGATCTAGCCCTCTTCGACTACCAATGCGGGACGGGAGCAGGAAAAACGACTAGCTTGCGCCTTGGAGTGGAGGTAAATATGACTTTACTTAACAGAAAAGACGTAGATATTGCCTGCCTTGGAGAACCCGGACCGGACCTTCAAGACTCTTCACTTAAGGCGTAATCTTTCCCCTAGCCTGTGAACGCTCTATTGCAAACTAGGTGGATGGTTCCCTAGGGGGGGTTCAAAAGCAAGCCTATCTTTCTGGGAGATAATAAGCCAATGGGTCCCTGTAATCATCTTCTCTTCTAGCTTATTCACTTCCTGGGCTCCATGCACTTTCAGATATGACAATCAGGGGGGGGGCCGCACAGCACCGGGTTCTGTTTGAGCGTCAAGGGCTTTGCTCGTTTGTGTCACTCGCCTACGAGTATCTTCCTTACTTTTGCCCGCAATGCAATGTTGTTGGCCATTCCTCGGCTACTTGTCGTAAGAATCCAAATAAGCAGCAAGATAAACCGAAAGGTGATGATGGAGATGGAAACTCAAAGCGTAGCAACGCTAAGAAGCCTGTGGTCTATCGTGAAAAACAAGCTTCCAAGGGTAAGGAAAAGGTGACTGATTCTTCGGACATGCCGATTAATAACTCATTTTCATGTTTGCATCCGGATAATGCTACATCCACTGATGAATTGGAGCCAAAAGCGGCCGGTGGTGCAAGTTCTAGCTCTGTGGATGTTTACGTATCATCCCCATCGCCTCCCTTAGTTCAGTCTTCGGCTGACTCTCAAGTTTCTGATTCTCCCTACTTAGCGGAGTCCATTAGGAGAAAATTTGAGTTGGTCCGGCAAGGTCTGCCGCTTCCCTCTCCAGATGTTGTAGTTCAAGGACCTGAGGATTCTTTAGCCTCTAAGGCGACGACTCTTGTAGTTAAGAAATCCTGGGGTGACATGGCGGAAGAGTCAGAGCCTCCACCTCTTAAATTAAAGGTATCTTGCGGAAACCCATACGGGACATTTCAAAAGAAAGCTCTTTCAAGTTCGCCTTTTCTGGCAACTTCAATCAATATCGTATAAAAGATAGGTGAATCCGCTTTTCCGGGGACAAATCCCTTAATTCTTTGATCTCGACCGACTAAATCAATCAATAGCATCAGTCTTTTTCTTTTCGATTTAGCTTCTCTTGGCCCTTGGCCTTTGATGAAGATGAACTGATATACTGGCATTCTCTTCCAACTCCGTATCCTAACTCACGGCAAACTATCTCCAGATGGCAAAGTGAAAAGTTTCATTTCTTAGCAGAACCTCTATTCCAATAGAAAACGTTAGCCTTCATCCATGAGATCGGGGTCTCACTACCAGTAGGGGCCCGCTTCCCTAATAGACTTTGAAACCTCGCCTTCCCTTTCGATGTCCGATCCCGGATACCATGACTTGCCTTCAAACGGGCTTCTCCTTCAAAGGAGAGTAACCGATCTGCGGACAGCAAGGCCAATGAAGATCCAATTTCCGGGGTCTAAGTCGTGTCTTGTCCTTGAGTCCTCTCTATGCCTCTCATGTCCTTCTTTCCTTTGCTTGGGACTCACTAGCACACTCCTTGCTGCTTTCGTGCTTGATGGCTTCTGATGAACCAATGATAGAGATCCTTAGCTTCCCTAAAAGCTGCTGTTCAATCCGTCCCTGAGCTTCTACTGGATGTCATACCGGGCATTCAGTCTTCAGGTTCAGAATGCGTCGAAAGAAGACCTTCGCCCGGATAGCCTCTTCTCGGTACTCTACTGCTGGTTATTTTGGTTCCTGCCTGAGCGTTCAAAAGAGAGATGGTCAAATCTTTTCTATTAAAGTGATGTTCCAAGGCGAAGAACTGATATAGATAGTCATATTGGCCTCTCGCACAGCCAGACTTTCAGTTTGCTTTATTGATTCATGGAATAGAGGTTCTGCAAGAACTGACTAAATTCCTTTAAAGAAGGACAGCTCTTTCCCTGGCTGCTTCTTGGCCACAACCACAGCTACGGCTAGTAGTATAGTAGTATTCATAGGGTCCTTTGATCGCATTCTTTGCCGCTGAAGAGTCTGATCCATCTCCTATCCTTCTTGGGAAAGCAGTGGAACTAATGGCTGGCCTAGCTGGCACTTTATGCTAATCAAACTAGAAGTGAAAGTCAAGTTGAAGAAATTCCTTCTAAACTAAAGGAAATAACTAACTATTTAGGGGTAAAAAGGTAAAGGCATATTTTTTATAGTAAAAGAAAGATCTGAGTTCGCTCTTTCCGATTCAACCCGTTCCAGTCAGGGTATAAGCCATAGGCGAGCACGAGGAGATGTAGATCGGAGTAAGTAATCTACCATCGTAATCGTACAGTTTCGGAAAGGAATAGACTCTACTAGCTATATTGATAGAAGAGGTAGTGAATCTTACCTGTAGTTAGGCGAGAAAGCAATATACACGACCAACTCTCATATGGAGCAACCTTCTCTCCCGCTTGATAGCAGTCTGTAGGTATCAGTCCGGTAGACCTTCTTTTGGTTCTTCGGTGCTAGTTCCTCGTCTCTTTGGTTAGTCCCGCGAAGTAGAAAAGTAGGGAACGGGTCAGATGGGTAAAGCATGGGCAACTCAGCTCGCTTTGTTCATCTTTTAGGGCCTTAAAGTCAAAGTTGTTTCGGTCGGTGAGCCTATGTCTTTTATTAAGGGAAGTTTACTTGTCCAATCTAAGCTAAGGCCCGTGAGCCTAATCAGTCAAGTCAACCATACCTAAGGATCGGTGAAAATGGAGATGGAAAGAACCTCAACAGGGTGAACTTCGAGTTAAGATTTAGCCGTTGCAGGAACTGTTCTAGTGGTTCAAGCAGGGTCCGAAGAAGAATCTGAGAAAAGTGAGTCAAAGTCAAGTTCAACGCCAAGTCTTTTCTTTATTTCAGTGTGCCGTTGCCGTAAGTTAATGAAATGCGAAAAGGCATAGAGACAACAGCGGTAATGCCGCATCTCTCGATGAGAAGGAATCCTGGAAAGAAGAGCAAAGTAAAGGACTTAGTAAGAAAGCAAGTGAAATAGCTAGGTCATTCAAAGGAGCAGCCGAAAAAGCCCTTTACTTTAGGGAATTGCGGAGTGCAACAAAACAAGGAAAGAAGGCTATAAGCTGCCTACATGGAATTACTCTTCATGCACATTTCCCAGAAAAGAGTCTATTGCGATAATCGGATGCTAAGTCTCCCTGGCTTCCTTCCTCCAGCGGGCATTAAAAGAAGAAAGACTTTCAGGTTCTTCGCCACATTCAAGCTTAGGAAAGAAAGGATCCCGTTCAGTGCCGTAAGTTAATGAAATGTGAAAAGGCATGGGAATGCCCTATCAAACGATTTGAGTTAGTTGAAATATCAGACCCTTTCTAATTGCCATCACTGAAAAGCAGTACAAGTAATACACGAACACACTCTAAGGATAAAACGAGACTAGGGGAATTTCGCAAGGGATGCACCCACAAAGAAAGCAGAAAAGAGAATCATAAAAGACGCGGGGATCGACAGCCATGCTTCGGACTCGCTGAGGTTCACACACTTTTCTTTCTTTATTTATGTCCTCGTGTGACCTGCCTTGGCTCGGTGTTCGCACTAGAGTACTTGGACTCATCCTACCTAACCCCTGAAACGGATTAATGCATTCGCTTTTGGCGCCATTCCTCCTTATGGAGAACCACTCCTGGGAACTTGAACTGTTATTTAGGACTCAGGGTCTATGTCCCGCTGACCGAAAGAAAAGACACCATGTCTGCATTCGAACGCATTACCTTCTATTAATATTAAGTGAATTCACTCATCCCATCGGTTTCTTACTCGTGCATTTCTCTTACGATATGTTTTACCCATTCCGCCGTTTACTTGGTTGAGTATATACCAACCACTCGGATGCTGCACGAGTCGTCCGGCGGCGAGTCTTGGTAGACGGAACACTTATCTCTAGACACCGTATGTCCGACTTTCTATATCTACTATATAGCACCCGTATATGCTTTCGCACCCCAGCGTCGGTAGGGACCCAGAGAGCTGCCTTCGCTTTTGGCGTTCCTTCGTAGATCTCCGCACTCAGCTCAAACACTTTCTTCAGTCTTATTTTCGTATGAAGGATCTCGGTGCCCTAACTTATTTCTTGGGCCTTGAAGTTTCCTCTTCTGCACATTGTATTAATCTTTGCCAAAAGAAGTACACAGAAGACCTCATTAGCTTAGCAAAGCTAAGAGATGACAAAAGCAACTCCGATGGAACTCAATGTAAAATAAAAAAAGGATGATGGAGAACCCATTTCTGATCCGACTCTCTATCGACGTCTGGTTGGGAGCCTTATCTATCTCACCATGACTAGGCCAGATCTTTCTTATCTTATGCAGTTCAGATCGTCAGCCAATTTGTGGCAGATCCTCGTCGTCTTCATCTGCCCCAGTAGGTAATGGCTTCATCGTATCATTCGCTACCTTCGGGGCACTATAGGACGAGGCTTTCTTTTTCCCTCGTCTTCTACTCTCCAGGGTATGCCGATGCTGACTGGGCAGGTTGTCCTGATTCTCGTCGATCCACCACTGGCTGGTGCATGTTCCTAGGTTCTTCTTTCATTTCTTGGAAATGCAAAAAGCAGGAACGTATCTCTAAATCCTCTACCCAAGCTCCATATCGTTCCATGTCTTCTGCAAGCTCAGAAATCGTATGGCTTCGAGGACTCCTTGCAGATCTTGGAGTCAATCTCCAGTCTCCCACACCACTTCATGCTGATAACACCAGTGCAATCAAAATCGCCTCTAATCCTGTCTTCCATGAACGCACTAAACACATTGAGGTCGATTGCCACTACATTCGAGAACTTCTCTCGTCAATGGTACCTTTGACTCACGTGTCGTCTCATGATCAGACTGCGGACATCTTCACCAAAGCCATGACACGAGGTCGACATGATTTTCTTGTTGGCAAATTGATGCGGAAGATCATAGAGCATCAATTTGAGGGGGAGTGTGAACAGAAGACTTAACCATACAATGGCATCACACTGAATCACCTCTCTTATACCTAAGAATATTCTTTATGTACATACCCTTTTAGCCTACACTTACCTTGTATAGCATTCATACCTTGTATAGACCATAAATGCCTAAACAGGCAGTCTCTTTACTACTATATAAACCCACTCTTGGGTGAAATCCTTCCCAGTTCAGGCGCTTTCTTCTTTTACCGGGTTGGCTTCATTCTTCTCCGCTCCCATTTTGGTTGTCTTTAGTCTTCTTCCCTTTGGGCTGAGTGGTTCTCTTTTACATTCTCCCTTTCGTCCTTGGGTATGGGGTATTGGCTTCTCTTCGTTGTGCATCCTCTTTCCTCTCTACTTTACTAAGCTTTCAGTGCAGGAAGTCCTACTAATTGGCAGAGCTAAGAGATATTTATTAAAGACAAAGGCGCAATCAACACATTCATGCACACGAGACCTGCTATGCGCGAAAGCACTACCTGCTTACTTTCTCTCGGGACTTGCTTGCTCTCATCTTGCGAAGATAGGTAGCACTACCTTATTCGCTTACCAGAGAGCTAACCTCTAAGAGAGATTCTTTAAACCAAGAAAGGCATGGGAGTCGAAGGGCATAACATTTTATTCTCTTAAGATATTAAGAGTTGGATGAAGAGAAAGAGAAAGGGTGGTCGGTTTCTTTGATCACTTACTTGAATATGTCCCCTGATGTCTCAATAGCAAGAAAAGGAGAAAAGCCATTGAGGAAAAAGCAAGTCTTTATAGACCAACCGGGGACTAAGACTCATTATTTCAGACTTGTAGGGGACTTCTCATACTATTGTATGTACGGGATTGAGGAGTTCTTGCAGCTATTGAGTCGACTCAAAGAGAGAAGGGCGTTTAGCAGCTATCCCTGGCCGGGAAGCACTAGCGAGAAAGCGAATACTTCCTCCAGTCGCTTGCTTTCCCTTCGTAAAAGAGACTAGTTCTCATCCTTAGCTCAGTAGCTCATAGGATCTTTAGCTACAGGAACTCTAGAACTCTACGCTCCTTAGCTGCTAATCGATCACCTCCCTGACTCTATTTCCCGGTGGGTTGGGAAGAGCAGCATGAACTGCCTTAGATCATAGGAAGACTACTTGAGTTATAGAGCTATAGAACTCCTAAGAACTCTTAGAAAGCATTAACTCAATAGAACTCCTATAGAGCTCCCTAAGGATGTCTTATAGTCCGGCATTACTCTGGACTATCCCAGTATTCTCAATCTTAGAAGGTGAGCTAGAAAAGTAAAAGTCAAGGAGCAGCTGTGAGCGCATAGAAACAGCTTGGAGAAGGACTTATACTCTTGGAGAACGACTTAGAATCGGTACCGTCGAGGTCCCATCCATGTTCAAAGAACAGATGCAGCTAACCAACGGGCAAGCAGGTTCCACGGGTTAGGAGGCTGCCTTGTTGTGATAGGGGGCCCTCATTTCATGTAACACAAAGGAAAGCAGTGGCCGTTCACGTTCACTTACTCAAATTAGGGATGCAACGAAAACGCGGAACTGAAAGCAACTATCCGGAATAGGAGTCAGCCGCGGAATCGCCCCAGACTCTATCGAATCTATAAAAATCCCCTTATGATAACGAATCAGTCTAGCCAAGCTCCCCGGACTCTCTCGATCTTTTCTTTGGTAAACCTCGGACTCTTTAGAATCAGTCTAGCAGACTCTACCAAGTAAGCAACTCTTCGTCCCTTACTCTATCTATCTGCCTTAAGAACGACTTCCCCCTTGGCGCCAAAGAGCCTTTTTGATTTGACTCGATGTTCGAAATCGCTGATGAAAGGAAGGGAATAGATCTAAAAGAAAGGAATTAGATAGGGGGTGGAAAGCTCCCTCGCTGTACATATAAGATATCATGAGTATTTCGAGTGACGATGTTATTAGCGAGTTCTTTACCTATAGTAGTTTTGCTCCAACAGACTTAATTCGGCATCGTGATGCTTTTCTACGCTAGGATTACTGGTAAGGAATGAAGCATGGGATGTTATCATCGGTGAAAGATTGTCAGCCATAAAGTGGGGGAGAAATGAAAAGCCGGTCAATATATAGGGCCGCTAAGGGAGTCTTAACCTCAATATGCAACTTTAGGCCGTATCTTATACTATAGCTATAGGAGTTCGAGCCCATCCTTAGAGCTTGATGCTGTCACCCTCTTTCAAGGTTGCCGCTTAGCTTAATTGGCTGATGATGGGGAAGAGTCTTCTCCCACAATGTATGTTGTCAGGTCGGCTTCCGGAGTTTGAGTCTCAAGCTAGGGATCACCAGTTCCTTTATTAGCAGAAGGAAGAAAAACCTCATGGAGATGAAATAACAATCGTTACAGATAGAGTTTGATATGCTTTACTAGCGGCAGCCTGGAGTGCGCTCTTTTGAGCTTTCAGCCAATCAAAAAAGATAAAAGCTTTGCAGCGAAAAGGCTTTTCCAAGAAGCAACTTCCTTATTAGATTAGGGGGCTCCCCTATGGATATTTTATCACTCTCACACAGGGGTGGCAGATAGATACAGAAAAAGACTAATCCAATCTTTTAATTCAACAAGAAGTACCACCAGTGTGATAGAATGCGATTCCGAATGATAAGACGTAGGTAGGATAGAAGGTATAGGATGGAACCAAATCGAGCCTACGGGGAAGTTGTTGCTCCTTAGAATGCCAAACCAAAGACGAAGCAGGTAGTAACCTAACCTTTCTTGTAGTCGGGGAAAGAATCCCGGGGTTGATGCTGAACCAATTCTTCCATTCCAGAGCCCAGAGGAAGAGGAAAGAACATTCCATGATGCGAGGCATCGCTGATAAACATTGCCTGTTGTACAGTTGTTTTAGCCTAGGAGCCAACCTAGCTAAGGCAATATCCCAAAGTAGGGGCAGCTAACTGTGTAATAGGGAGTGCGCCAAGAAAGGGATTTGATCACGATAGCACGATAGATGGGTCATTCTCGGTAAAGGAGAAATGGGAGATCGGGTTAGCTCAGTCCTGAACCGGAATTCGATCTTTTGGTTTGTTGTGGAAAGACTGGTTGCTGCGGTTTAGTTGCTTTTGGAGGTTTAGTCGCGAAAAGTGTAATCGTATTAAAGACGTTAGCAATCAAATCACAGCTGAGTCAACCCCTCCTTCGGTCGGTTCATGAGCTGCCAAAAGCGAACTCCGAGCTCCAAGGCTTCACCTGGCGCGGGCCATGGCTGTACACGTACGGCGGCCCCGTGAGAGCTGGCAAGCCGCGGGAGCTAAGGAAATGGAATTGATGGAGTGGGTTTGGGTAGGGCTCGCGTCTCTTCGTTTTTCGAGATATAGCTTTCTATCTTTTTGGTTTTGTTGGAAAAAGAGCCGATCTTCGATGGGCACTTGAGATCTCATGTTGGGAGATTGGTCCAGTGTTCCGTGTATCCCCCTTCCCTTATGCATGCACAGAAGGAAGGGCGGTCCCGGCTCTTGTTGATCATGAAGATCCAGGGTGAAGCGCACTTTATTCCAAGAAAGGGGTTCCTCCACTAAACACTAAATAAAGGCCCCGCGAACTTCGATCTTGGGGGTCTCAGATGTAACATCCCCTCACGACGGTCTGGGAAAGCAGCATTCTATAACATGGAAACAATAGGCGCTCGGCCCTGCACGGATGAGTCGTATGCAGAGAGTTCGGCTCTCTCTTCATCTTTGCTTTTCTATTCGAGAAAGAAGTCAAAAGGTAGTCCGCTCAAGGCCAACATGCGCGCGTAGGCTATCTATTTATCCGGCTTAGCCATCTTTTCTTCCTCTGCCGATAGTTCGTTTTGGGTATGCCATTCCCTCTTCAATAAGGGTCGTCGTGTTCCGGCCATGTAAGCGTAACTTCTATCTTTTCACGGAGAAATGGGCCTTATAAGCCTTAACTAAGCATGTTAGGATGAGCTCTACCAGCCCCTAGCATTAGCTTCATCAACTCGTTGCCTATCAAACTTCGCCCCTGAAATTACACTCCAGACACAAAACAAAAGAAAGGGATTGCTCTAGCGCTTACATAGCTAAGCCTGATCCGATATTCAGAGAATGAACGATCCGATTGAAAGCTTCTTCACATAAGAGATTTCGGGAAGGATCTCTAATTCGATGAATAAATGAAGAAAAGGCCCGCGGGGGATGCCCTTTCAAGAAAGAAGCGCCGGGCCAGACTCTTTACGTTACGAAAGATCGACGAAATCTCGAAGTGAGAACTGGCGGAGTCAATCGACTAAAGGGGCCCCACCACCGAGCTCAGCACATCGACTTTAGCGACCCCCTTACTAAATTGACTAAAAATAGGGTGAAGACGCCACTCTCGGGAATGGGCGACAGATTCCGCTCTTTGATAGCTACGCGGGTCTATCTTTTGATTTTTGATTCGACAGACGACCTAACCTAGGTTTGAACGAGATTAGCCGTGCCTCTAGGCAGATTGCTCATAGGGGCTTCCCTTTGACTGCTTTCGCGGTATGGGGAGAAATGGAAGAGGCTGGTGATCTTCACTCATCCGAAGCAGCCTAAGAGGCCGGCAAGGACATGAATTCTTTTCGCTAGTCGATTCGCTCAATCCATTGTCTTCGTATAGTCTATCTATGATCTTATCTTATTTGCATATGAAAAAATGAATCCACAAGACTTTCGCCTTTCTCATGGCTCACCTCCTATATGGAGGACAGACTCTCGCCTCTTCTTTAGCCAATCTAGTTAAACTCATACATAACGCATCTCTTCTATTTCGAAAGAGTCCTGTTTTTGAACTCCGTCGGGTTTTCCCACTTTCTTGTGTAAGGGGGCTAACTAAGAGCATCTTTGCGGAAAGCGTTCAGACTTTTCCTTGTGCTGCTTCTAACGTTATTAGTCTAGTCCGCTTGTCAGGACTTTGCGTCTGTGTCATACACTTTTCTATTTATATATATAAACTAAGAGAGAAAAAGGCGGCTACAGGAGACGGGACCACGTGAGCCCACCATCGAAGCTTAATTAAGGATATCGAATGAAAGAAATGGCTTTTATTATAAAGAAAGATCGGATTGAGCTGCTTCTATTCCTGCCCCCAGGAGTGCGCCTCTTACTAGATCTTTCTGCCTGCATGCTACCATTTCCTCACTATGCGAAGTCTCGGGGCGCTTTACTTCAAATCCAGAATCCGACCTATAGCTTCGGGTTACACTAGCTCCAGTGAAGATCTTTCCTTTAGTGAGAGTTCCCTGCCAACCGTAAGACCTTGCTAAGCCCTAGGAGTTTCATTGGATAGAGCTTACCTTCTTTGCGGTTCTCTTTGTTCTGCCTTCATTTCCTATCCCAATCCCGGAGAGAGATTTCATACCTGAGTCCGTGTCCGTGTAATCGAGTGAGCAAGTCTTAGAGTTAGCCAGTTTCCTCAACCCAAGGTCAGCTAAAAGCAAAAGAAGCTCCGGCCTTAGCCTAGCTGACTTAGGAGTTCTTCCTGAATGACTTTCTTTCCAAAGCAAGAAAACTCTCTTCCAACTCGCCTGAGAAAGCCCCCCTTTTATTTGAAATTATATATCATACACAATTCTAAACGAATTCCTGCCCTGCAAATTCTTTGGGAATCATGTCATTTGGCCAAGGTTTTGCGACCCCGTATCCAAGGCATCCAAGACCGAGACATGGCATAGAGACGTATAGGGGAATCTGCGCATACGGTGACTCCCATGCCTTCCTGCTTCTCCTAACGCGGCTTTCCCTTTCCATTTGATGGCACTCTCGCCGGCAAAGTCTTCTGTTCTGTGAACCTTCGATACCTCAGTGGGAAACTTGTAGCTACAGTCCAAGCGCTTTCGATCTTGATCAGATAGACCATTCTTTGGATCTTAGCCCATTAGAGATCGGACAACTTCTTGTTGCGGCCTACATCAACCCCACTGACTTAAGGTCTCAGATCCTATGTAGTTCTTTTACTCAACCGTTCATAAGCCCGGGAGTCTTTCTTTCCTTATTGTTACTCAATCAAAAGGATCCGGCCGTTTATGTCGTTCTAGAAGGCACAAGATCCGGTGATAGATTGATGTTCGATCGGATTCCGCGAAAGGAGCAGCGGATCGCTTAGCAGGAGGTTCTCCGCCGAAGTCAGGCCAAGAGCACGCTACCCATGGGAAACAAAAAGGTTGGAGTCCAAGGCTGAAATCCTATATCCAAATGGAGAAGAAGATCCAACAGAAAGAGTACAAACAAAAGAACAGGTCTTGCAGAGAATCCCTCTATACATTGCTTTCAAGTAGCAGGCCGAAGTTCCGTCCTTGAGTGGGAAAGCGGAATCAAAGGTATGCGGAATGGAGTTCTTTATTTGACTCCTCCCCTACGAAATGAGCACTCCGAGAATCTATCTATTGATAAGAGAGACCCGGGACGATGTAGGTTATAAAGATAAATCGATTTCCATTTCCTGGCTACTAAAGAAGGACCACCCCGGGAACAAAACAAGGAAGGATCCATGTACCATTTCTGAAGTCCAAGCAAAGCCATTTACCGCGCCTTTCCAAGAAAGCAAACCAACCCCGTCTTCTTCTTAAACAAGCACTCGCTCCTCGATCTTCTGATACAGTAAGGGCCGCCCCCCTCTCCCTTACCACGCTTTTCCACCCCGTGATCATACCGATAGTAGCTTCCCCCGAAGTCCTTTTAGGGATTCTGGGCTTTATCCCATTCTTCCATAAGAAGGGTCAACCGCGCCGCGGCGTTCTGACCCGAATTGAGGCCGGTCTCGCCGCGCCTCTGGGAAAGGTCATGAATGACCTGTAGGATCTCCCTCCGTTTTTGGGGGGAAGCGCCCTCCAGGTCGAGCTCGTCGGCGATCCTCGCTATGAAGGATCCAGAGGCCTTTCTCTTCCCAAAGGAAGACAAAAACTCGCCGAGGTGGGCCCTTACGTGCTCCACCGAGATGGGGGGTTCCACTGGTGGAAGGGCTGGCGGCGCAGCCTCTGCCTGGGGGGAGGGTTCCCTACCGGGCTCTTCCAAAGCCCTAAAAAGATATTCCCCACTTATGCCCGGGGAAGCAATTTCGAGCGAACCAGGAAGCCGCTGCCCGACTCCCTGAGAAGTCTGCGACTGGATCTCCTCACCCTCTTCCGCGGGTTTTTTAAAAAAGTCAGAAACATCTTCAAAAAAGGAAGAGGAAGGATGGTCATCTCCCCCTTGCCCAGAAGAACCCACCATCATCTTAGACAGCTCGACGAGATCAAAAAGAGAAAAAAAGAATGTTAGAATAAGCCCTCCACCACACCAACCGAGCCTACTAAAAATAAAGTGGAGAGATTTTGCGAGAAGACATTTGGAAAGGAAGATATTCAAATCAATTCCAATCAAAGGAAAAGTCAAATACGGGGGTTACGAGGTGAAAGCCGTTTATTATGAATTCCGGGGCGGATTAGCTGCTGTTCGGAGCTGCCTTTGGACTAAGCCCTTAAATCCGTCAAGCAGCTCCGGATAATGAGGAAGATAAAGAAAAGGAGCATAAGCACTTCTTCGATCGTTAGCTACACCCGCGTTAACCTGCCCTGCCACTCACTCGCCGTTGAAGGCTCATATCGTTCCCCTTGAGGTAGCAGGTAGCGAGTTAAGGTCGATTCATTATTTCATAAGAGAAGTCAATGACAATTCCCTTACTCTTCCCTTCCGCGGAGACGCTTCTATCTATTTGTTTATTTTGTTTTATTAAAAAAGTGGTATCGATAGCTTCAAAGAATCAATATCATATATAGAAGAACCACTCGACGCGGCCATAGCCAGTCCCTTTGCCTTTGCCAGAGCCAATCGGTGAAGATGCAGCGGCTAGATCCATTTACGGCATAGCTTTTATCCATTCAGCGTAAACCCCTATTCTGCCCCAGAGGCAACAACTTACACAACTGACTTTGCTGCCGAAGCAGCAGAGCCCATTATAGTTAATAGTTATAGGAAGAAACTATTCATCTGGCACTTAGCCTCCCTCATCACTAATGGTTGACTCTCCTCCTTCTACCTAATGGGACGAAAGCCTTCCTCTCTTAGGAAAAGAAACATATTCATATCATACCCCATCCATCAATGAATGCTGTTTAACCGGCTGAATTAGAGGAGGAAAAGATGAAGCTAATCAACGGCGGCAAACAAATTCAATATATAAGGAAAGAAGTCCCAATATCCCAGAATTCAAGGAAAGTGACATTTCTTTCTGGTTGGTGATTCCTTCTTTCGTAACATGTCTCTCTGGTACTCATTCTTTCCTTTCTTGGAAAAACTAAGGCAAATATCCTATTTACTTTCTCTCGCCCTACTTCTATAGATAGAAAAGGTTGGAGAGAGTGACTTTATGCAATTCTCTCCTTTTCGAATTCTTTCTCCCACACACCTTTGCCCTCTTTCACCGAGGCTTGGAGTATCCAAGGCGGACAGAGACCTCAATTTCCATTACATTCGTAAGCTTGCTTTCTTGCAGCAGTCCGAGAGTCAAGAAAAGAGAAAGCGGTAAAAACCTCTCTAATTCGGTCACCGAGCAGTCGGACGACTCTTCAGTAACCCAGGATGACCCGACCCCTTCGACGCTTCTTTCGCTCTATACCCCTTCGGAGGTGGAAGAAAGGGTACTACCCATTTCTATTTATATATAGTAGGGCCCCAGAATGCCAAACAAAAGGTGGGGGAGTTGTCACGGTAGAAAAGATCAATCAATAAATGACTCTAAGGAACCAACGATTCTCTCTTCTTAAACAGCCTATATCCTCCACACTTAATGAGCATTTGATAGATTATCCAACCCCGAGCAATCTTAGTTATTGGTGGGGGTTCGGTTCGTTAGCTGGTATTTGTTTAGTCATTCAGATAGTGACTGGCGTTTTTTTAGCTATGCATTACACACCTCATGTGGATCTAGCTTTCAACAGCGTAGAACACATTATGAGAGATGTTGAAGGGGGCTGGTTGCTCCGTTATATGCATGCTAATGGGGCAAGTATGTTTTTCATTGTGGTTCACCTTCATATTTTTCGTGGTCTATATCATGCGAGTTATAGCAGTCCTAGGGAATTTGTTCGGTGTCTCGGAGTTGTAATCTTCCTATTAATGATTGTGACAGCTTTTATAGGATATGTACTACCTTGGGGTCAGATGAGTTTTTGGGGAGCTACAGTAATTACAAGCTTAGCTAGCGCCATACCTGTAGTAGGAGATACCATAGTAACCTGGCTTTGGGGTGGGTTCTCCGTGGACAATGCCACCTTAAATCGTTTTTTTAGTCTTCATCATTTACTCCCCTTTATTTTAGTAGGCGCCAGTCTTCTTCATCTGGCCGCATTGCATCAATATGGATCAAATAATCCATTGGGTGTACATTCAGAGATGGATAAAATTTCTCTTTACCCTTATTTTTATGTAAAGGATCTAGTAGGTTGGGTAGCTTTTGCTATCTTTTTTTCCATTTGGATTTTTTATGCTCCTAATGTTTTGGGGCATCCCGACAATTATATACCTGCTAATCCGATGTCCACCCCGCCTCATATTGTGCCGGAATGGTATTTCCTACCGATCCATGCCATCCTTCGTAGTATACCTGACAAAGCGGGAGGTGTAGCCGCAATAGCATCAGTTTTTATATGTCTGTTGGCTTTACCGTTTTTTAAAAATATGTATGTACGTAGTTCAAGTTTTCGCCCGATTCACCAAGGAATATTTTGGTTGCTTTTGGCGGATCGCTTACTACTAGGTTGGATCGGGTGTCAACCTGTGGAGGCACCATTTGTTACTATTGGACAAATTTCTCCTTTGATTTTCTTTTTCTTTTTTGCCATAACGCCCATTCTGGGACGAGTTGGAAGAGGAATTCCTAATTATTATTCTTAGGATAGTTCAATTCAAAAAAGAAAATAGTAAATCAGAAAAATGAAAATTCTGACACCAATCATTTACGAGTGAGTATTACACCAAGAATTGACAAGCGGATGAGTTTTCTAGTTGGCTATGTTGATATAGCTTAGATAAGGAAAATCTACGAGAAGAAAACGAGCCATCCTCACCAATTTAAATGAAGTCATTCGAACCTACTTTCGGAAAATCATCAGCAATAGATAAGCCAGCAGCATGCAAGCTCAAGGGAAAGGGGTTTCAAACCTCATACCAAGAGAAAGATTCCAAACAAGTACTAAGAGCAAATTGTATTTCTAACCAGCATACGCAAAGCAAAGAACGGAAAGGTGCTTTGTACCTCACTTCGCTAAGCAGCGAGAATTGTACTGAAGCTCTCTTTCCTTTCCACACAATCATCTCCTGACGAAATCCCTATTCGTCTGGGATTAGCTCATTCAAAAACATCTCCCGTAACTTCTCCAAGAACAAGTGAAAGATCTGGCGGTTGAAACTCCATCTTTTGATGCCCCTGGAACTTCGAAACCAGTCAAGATGCAAGTCAAGAGAAAGGTTACGCCATGAGGCCGGTTCTCGGGCTATTCTTATATAGAATAGAATGCCTTTCGGTGAAAGCCTATTAATAAGGTTGGCTGTAGGCCGGTTGTAACAAGATGAGGAAAACTTCGAGAAAGAAAAGCTTCCGATCCTTTCTTTTCTCTCTTCCGAACCCCCCGCCCTTCGATTCACTAGATCTATTTCAAGTTCAAGAAGAGGCCGAGACCATAGTAGGTCTGGTTCATTCATGAGACATGAGAGGGGCCCACCTAATTTGTATTTGTAAAGGTCCCAACAAGCGCCGATACTTCAACTCTTACGCAATTCTTCGCCCCGGAAAGCAGACGAGTACTGCAGATGAGGCTCCGGTTCCACTGCTGCCATACGAGGATTTCTCCATGCCCCTTTCTAACCCCCCCGTCTCATAAAGAGGTAACTCTGGTTAGATGGATTGGTTAGCATTCCCAATACATAGGGCTAAAAGCCC